GGATGGGCTACCGTAGCCGCCTGTCGAGCGCGAATCTTCGCAGCCAAGTTACCTGCGTTCAAAGTAGATTTAGATGATTTCCCCATAGGGTTCTTCCCTTTCTCTTTCGCAGAGATAATCTATTTCTCTGTTTCCAAACCAGCATTTGTCATCGGATGATCACCCCGGTTAATATATGCATTAACCTATTGGTTTTCGACCATTGCGTCTCCTTCTTCCTCCAGATCGATTCACTCATAGAGCGCCCATAGTTATGTATTTTTGATCTCGGTCATGCATAATGCACCTCCCGAAGCGAGGCAAATCCAAAATATTGCCTCCTCATATTGGCCAGCTGTATATGCATTTCATTCTCCTTGGATTCCTTATGTAGCAAAGCAAAGTCAACTTCCATTCCGAATGGATAGTCGGTTTCTTCGATCTCCTGAAAGAGGTGGACTGAGAAATCTATTCACTTCTTCTTCTCGAATATTGGGATTTGGAATCTGGTGGGCTTTGGCACCTGACCCTCTTCTTTATAATCCTTTACTTATTTGCTCTTCACCGAATCCAAATTTTCTTTGTCAGGTTTCTAGGGATACCTTTATTGATCAAATCTGTAGCACCCATCCTAAAGTCCTAAGTCCATGTGATTGTGGGGAACCGAACTAAGGGAACTTCTTCAGAAGCCACCTTTTGATCCACTCGGATCTATAAGCCGAGTCAAAGGAGCAGCTGTATTCATTGGTAGTATTCTATTGAGTTTAGCTTTAGCGGAATCCGTCTCACAACATGGAGTCTATTTAAACATATAAAGAAGGAGAAAGGAACCTTAGGGTATTGATTAAGTGAGAGAGGAATGCTTGAGACCTGGTAGGAAGTCAGGATCCAATTGTTTGGAAGAAAGAATATTGGGGATATTCCCTTAGCTTTACTTTAGTTTCTAGGGATCATTTGACCCTGCCTCTGTGTATCATTCTGTCCGTATTGAGCTTACTTGAAGCACTACTCCTCTTGCAAGTGCTATTCAATTCACTATTTCCTTCTCTTCTAGCTTGTTGAAGCCGTTAGACTAAGTGTCACTTTTATTTCATCGACCCGTACGAACTCAATTGAGCAATAAAGTTCCCCCACACTTTCGGGCTATCTACCGAGCTCCCGTTCTACACAAAGAAGAGAAAGAAGGAAGTCGCAATCTGATCCTAGACCATTATGACTCGCGTATTGTATTTAACTCGTTCCCTTTACTGCGTTAGGGGATAGGAAGTCACTCCAGAAAGAACTTCTACTTTCATCAAGTTGGTCAGGCAGGTCTGTGAAAAGCGCATATTCACTTTCTAAGGATACCCACCTTCCCTCTCTATCCCTAGAACCCTTTGTCTTAATTCCCCTAGTGAAATGCAAGGTTACCTAATCTCGATTTCTTTTATCTTGAGTGAAGATCTCCAATTCCCGTCTTGATCCTTGGCGTAAGGCTTTAGCTCTGCCGTGCCGTAAGCAACATATATTCTGGTTAATCTTATTCCTTTTACCTCCTAAAAAATATTTTTAAAATAGAAAGAAATAGTAAAGTGAAAGGAGCCCGCTTACCCAATCATAATTGTCAGGCAGTTCACTCACTCTTATGGCATGGGAAAAGCCCCTACCTTCAGTTGAGCGTAAAAAGAGGTAAAATACAGAGAGGAACGGAGTAACTCGAACTCCGAGAGAGGAACGTGGCTCTCTAACCGCTAGTTTCTTACTTCTCAGGTATCTTTGCCACGGGAAGTCCCAGAACAAGGTTTCTATACGGCCATAGAATTGGGTTACCCTGAGGCATCCCTGGATCTGCTTGCTCCGCCCAAATCTGTATCAATAGCAATGGCAAGATCAACTACTGAAGGGGTTGCGGCACCCATCTGGCTTTGTTGGCATGACTCCAGGAATTGATCTGAAAGAGTAGCCTGCTGACCAAAATGCCTATGATAAAAGAGGTGCTAGCTAGTTGACTTGCCTACTTCTTAGAGCGAGGACGTAATCCCGGCTCTATCAGCAGAAGAGGAGATCCTTCGTCCAGGAGTCCATTTCTATCTCGGTCTGGGTAATAGTAATACAGTACCTACTGAAGGGAGGGCTCAGCGAAGCTCGTTGTTTAGTAGTCTTTCTCGTCGGAATGGTTATGCGCTTAGCGGGCCTACAAGAAAAAGAAATCCATACCATAACATTAGTCCTTTTCGGATCCATTTCGTTATGATTCTTTCGGTTCGGAAGAACCTGAAGTTCTATCTCTCGGCGTCTCTTACGAGAATGAGTTGATGGCTAGGCACCTATCGCCTTGTCTGTTTTGCATGCAATAATGGTGAATTCGACTTATTAACTCTAACAAGTAAGCAATTAAACGTCTCCTCACCCGTGACACGCAGGCGCTAACCGATCGACCGATCTGCACCCCTCCCCTCTCTTCTTTACTTCCCCGAGTCCCTCATTGAGCTCTTGCTCCCCGGGAACACGAAGATTATACATCAACCCCTTACTATAACCAGTCTCATCTCTCTGCTCTAGGAGCGGATTATTTACCCGTAACAAGAGATAGAGATAGAAGCAGCTAAGTCTCTTACACACCGGAGTTTGAAGCTCCTGACGGAATGGATTTTCCGGGATGGGGAAGGTAACATTGACCTCTTTGACGGAGGAGAATAGGCCCCTACTGATGCAAGATGGGGCCCCTATGATAGATTTATGCATAGTTTTTCTATGCGGAGATCTACATCTTCTTACTTCTTCTACCGATTGGACCACGGCATCCGTACCGTTTTTATCAAGCATTATGAATGAACCCCGCGGGGCCAAAGCCTCTAAGAGGGCCTTTCTTTCAGAACCTTGCTTTCTCCGACTTGGCTCTAAGGTATAAGCCCCATCATTTTCTGGCTTAGTTGGGTGAAGTTACTCGACCGAAGAGAAACTCCGTCTCCTCTTTCGGATTTAACACCTTAGGTTGGACTGACCCAAACTTTCCTTGACTTTGGGTTCCAAACCCCAATGCATCACCTGAAATTGCTAATGTAATATAGTATTCGACAACATAACTTCTTCAAATCTACGTTTACGGCTACGTTTTTTCAGACGGAAGGCCCGGAAATCCGCCCTACTTATGAAATACGTACTTAAGTCCACTGCTAGAAATTTAGAATATCGAAGTGAGTTGGTGGAAACGCGATTCATTCGGGAGAGGATCGGGATCCAAATCCACCGTGAGGGCGGTTCTCTTCTTTCTTTTCTTTTTATATGTTTTGTTCAGTAAACTGCTATGCTTCCCGCATGCAGTACCTGAGTAATCCAAAAGCCGTAATGGGACCACCCTTGTTTTAGAAAGATTGGTCGGTGCGGCTTCGACTGAGTCGAAGCTTGCGCAGGATTCCTCATTTGATCAATAATAGGAAAGGATAAGCTTCAAAGTGGATTAATTCAATACAATACGGCCCCGAACTACCCAATCTGTCCTAACCGGGATGTCAAGCAGACCCATATTGATGAAAAAAGAGAATTAAGAGATCGCGTCTTTGATCCATGGATCATATCGATCGGGAACTATTTCGAATGAATAAGGCAGCCTTAGGTAGATAGGACTTTCATCGATAGCTAGAACTAGGGGTCTCTTTCGATCAACGCGGGTTGGGCAATTAAACGAATAGGGACGAGAGCCTTTCAAGGAGTGCATTCTGGGCAGGACGACTTCCTCTTTTCTTCCAATTCAAGGGTGGAAGTAGGGTCTTGGGCGGGTGAACCGTCCGAATGGAGATCCCGGGTTTGGGATTGAAGGAGATATGGAGCCAGCGTAGACACCTTGCGTAGTACTTCCTTGGCTTCGTTGGTTGTAATTTCTTCTTTTTCATCATTTCGGGTTCCTTCTTGCTCATGAGTACGATTCTTATCCTTCAGATGAGATATTCGCTGGTCCAATGGCGCTAGGTGCCTTCTACCTCATTCTATGGCATACTCAATGGGACCACTCTAAATGGAGCTTGGCCGAGAGAATCCCAAGAAGATATGATCTTTCCAGCTACGCTTCGTGCCCATCTATTTTTGAAGATAGAGATTAATTGCTTGAAGATGAATGGTTTCCACCCCTTCTCACCGCTGATATCATTTCATCACGCCCACTTCACTTGACCACTTCGTCAGTACCTGGCCAAGGTGCCAATGTAAAGTAAAGGGGTTCTCCGAAATGTTGGAGCTCTACCTGCGGTACCTAACTAGCCTTTCACTAGAGCTCTTTCATCAACTACAGCAATATCCGATGTAGTGCACCCTCTTTCGCATATCTTCACTACTGTCAGATAGCTAGTAAGTAGTTCTAGCATTTCCAGTTGTGATAGTTGTTGTCCGAGCTCTTGCGGGGCATCATCCTTGAATTTCTTATTCGTGATAGCCGCATAGTTGGGCTTTCTATTTCTACTCGGCAGCGAACAAAGAAGCGGCGATCTCGATAAGCTAAGCAATTGACTCTTTGTTTGCGATTCTTTCAAGGAAGACTCAGATCCAATATAGGTAGCGGAAGAATTAGACGTGTGTAAGCCTGAGAGATGGCCTAGACCCGAAAGTCTTAAATTAAGTAGAGGCCGGGGGCAGCAGCAGAAGGTTGGACTGGAACCCGAGAAGGACAAAAATATTTCTCTTCGGTGGAAGTTACTGACGATCGGGCTTCAAGCAGCTAATCTAATCTGTAGCACCTGAACTCCTGAGCTTGCTTCTTTTCTTTGAGGGCTCAAGTGAGCATTTTGCAGGACGAGCTTGCCTCAGTAAGTCAGAGTCGCTCCCCATTAATCCTTATTTCATTTCTATTCGGGTTGGAAGTGACTTTATCGAGGTCCTGTTAAAGGAGAACCATTTTTCTTTGTGCAAATCAGAAAGAAAATGACGAGTCTGAAGGGCATCGCCAATCTCAGAGAGCCATTCTTCACTACCTAGGATAACTTGGTAATCACTATTCCATTTTATTCCCTTTATCCCCATGAATAGTCATGATTTAACACCATTTTTATTACAGGATGCCGCTATGAAATTGAAGGCGCAGGTATCTAGTCTGGAGGCTGCCTTAAAGAGGCACAGACTCACATTTCGGTATGATTATATCCAAATCCGAACTCGGCAGAATTTCTATAACATCAACTTGCCTTAAAGTTTTCCCTTTCAGGTTGCATTGCCGACGTCCTCCATTGAGCTCTCAAGGGAGGAGACCTCGCATTGAGCTCTCCGTCACCCGTGCCAGTCTCGATGTTAAGGCAATGAAATTCTTTCATTTATATGCGTTGATATCAGCACAAAGCATGTATGTACAAAGTCTTTATGGAGCCCCTTCTCTTTCAATTGAATTGAGCTGATCGCCTCGCTTCGCTAGTTAGAATTGTGCTCTTCCTTGATCTGATCTTTCTTATGTCTGCTCCTGTCTTGTCGCCTGAATTCAGCATACTTCATATCATATTTGTCCTCTATGCTTGAATTTAAGCTGAAATCCCGGAATTCAATATCAAGATCAAGGGTTGAATCTTGCGTAAAGGCCTTGTGTATAGGTAGGCAGGAAGAGATAGTTGCTCGCAGGCCTCCACCAGAAGTGATGAATTGCTTTGATCCAATCTGCCTCCTAACCATTGCAGGTGCATAGCTAATGGCTCCCCACAGCCCGAGTAAAGGAACCTTTAGGTTTTGCCACATCTGTATATCACATCGCATGGAGCCATCCAGGGGGCTCTCTACACAAGAAAGACTCTGATCGTCCATATGGCTGAGGATTTCAATCCACTCCTGGTTGCTCTATGTAAGGTCCCGGCCACTGACTTGAGAAAAAGTCTTTGATTGGAATTCTATTTTCTGGGAAGTAGGGTCTCGTGAATCTGTCTTTGATAGACTTGAGATGGCTCTGCATCCAGATGTCTAATAATGGAGCACATCCTACTAATCGCCCTTCTTTCTCAGTTCTGCAATGATTCAAAGACCGGAAAGTCTCTGCAAGGATAACTGGTATGGGATTGACTCCATGCTTGAGCTGAGAGAAGAGATGGATAACCCGACCATCCACATATCCTATAGCTTAACATTTCTGGCAGCTAGTTTCGGGCTCCTAAATCCATTGAATCCGGATCCTACTGGCCTTACTCAAACAAAAGCACAAAGACTTACCCCTAGCTAGCACAGAACAGACACCATAGGAAAGGGCACACCAAACCATTTTTTGAACAAGGTCACCCTCACCACAGAAGAGTCTAAGCTTGGCCCCAGGTAACTTCTATTTCCTCTATTTTGGAATGCACTAATAAAGTCTATTTATACGTCTAGTAGCTTGTGCCACTCGACCCCTGTGGACTGATTCCAATTTGAAGAAGGAAGTCATTCCGTTTACCAGAAGACAAGAGATTCGCGGTATGGCTTCAGAAGAGGTACTCATTATACAGATATCGTTTAACGAACTGCCCGATTGCCAATTCACTTCTCCTACCTATCCCCAATCACACAGGAATGTTCACTTGGCCACCTACCAATGATGCCTTTCACTTTCAGACAGTTCCCCGCGCATCAAATTGACTTCTAAAGTCAAAATAAGGAGAGGTGGTCCACGACCAGGGAATGTTTTATTGTTAAAGAGAATGACCGCAGAGAACAAGGCTCGAGAGACCTACTATTCCAACCCCCAAGAACCAGTGAAGGCGACGTCTCACTACTACCAGTACGAATTGCGTTGATTCCACTCCCTTTTGACTGTGATGATCTTCCTTTTACTGCCGAAGTGACGTGCCTAACTACGGAAACTGGTTCACCTCACTCTGCTCGCCCACCATGGAGTTATGAATGAAGCTCTTTCCCGCGCAGGCAATAGCACTACTTTGTCCCCAGCTTCTCAATGCCAACAAGAATAGGTAACTTGCCGAGCGGAACAAACGAATGAATGGGTAACTCGCCTGACCGGGGTAAAGAAGGGCCTACCTATTTTGAACTCCACCCCTCGGACTACTTTCCTTCCATACCCATAGGACCAAGGGCTCGTACCAACCTCACTATTTGAAGACACCGGGCTCTTCACGAAAACAGAGCAAAGGGGTTCCTTAACAACCTGAGCCACATCCGCCCATGGTGCAGTGGCAATTCCATCTGTTCTCGGTTCTGTGGATGAAATTCCATCAAAAAGATAGGGCCCTGGTAGCCCAACAAATGTGTCTTCCACTATCTTATATATATAAATTGAAAAAACCACGGTCACTTCCACTTGCCTAGCTGAGAAAAAAACCACTGTCTCAATAGAAGCTTCCTCAGGGTCGAAATTGGGTTGCCATTGCCTCACCGTAATGTACTGGTCAGCCACCATCCAAGGACCATCAAAGAGCACATGGTCATAATCTTCTTCACTTTCAAACTTAACCAAGAAAAACTCATTGCCCAGGTCAGTAACCATAAACGGTGATTTCAGTTTCCAAAGTTGGCTTAGACGTCTCACCATGAAGTTGTAACCCAGTCTCTTACCCAAGCACTTGATAATCAGTAATTTCCTCCAACTCCAGGAACAGTCATTGGGGATGCCCCACGCATTCCTTCCTTTCAAGAGATAACAATGAATTCTGGAAGCCCAGATAATATGGTATGTGAGTTAGAGGCAATGTTCTACAAATGTCTGGTAATAGCTGCCTTCAATCATGAACTTTCTTGAGCTTGAGGCCAAGCCCTCCATCCTCTCTCGGGAGGTAGACCACGTCCCAAGACACCTTGGCAGCCTTAGAGATCCCAACTGTACCATGCCAGAGGAAAGATCTGAGGATCTGGTCAATAACCTTGCACACTTCCTTCGGCAAAATGAAAATGCTACTCTAGTAGACAGTAGCCCTGAATACTGAACAACACCGATCTGATGAGCTGAAGTCTACCCGCATAGGAAAGCCCTTTGCTAGTCCAAGATTCCACCCTTTTGGTAATTGAGAGGCCTACAGTCTTTGGTTGTGAGGAAGTGAATAGATTAGGGTACGGTCCGACGTAAGCCACAGTTTGATCGACAAGCTCAGTTTACAATGAAAATCAATGCAAGAAGAAGAAGGACGACAACGGAATGGGATTACGCATCTTCATAGGAACTCTTATACTTCGATCGCAAATAGCCTATGTGCGCGATCAGGACAGGTAGCTCGCTACCAATGAAAAATAGCTGAGAAAGGAAGCATCATTGGCTAAACCCACGAGCCAGAGACGGAATTCCCAAGTCGAATGGGAAATCACCCATTTCTGTACCGGTTCCGCCGAATGCTCCTCTTTTCTACTACGGTAAACTTCACTCTAAGCCAATCCAGTTCTCTGCCTAAAGGTTCACTGGAACCTACCAAGCACTTGCCCGCAGCTCCTGTGGCTTTTGACTTATTAGTGATTTTGTCCTGCTTCGATAACTCCTTTCTTCCGCACCTGAGAATCTTCCGTACCTGTCTCTGAGAATAGCACCGGACTGAGGACGATAGCAAAAGGATTATAGGTTTGAGCGTGGGCTTTAAATATCCCTTCCTCTAGCTCTTTCTTCAATAAAGGTTTGGAACCCTACCATTTATTCTATCCGCAGCTCAAAATGAATCTCTTTCTTTTGTCCTTTAGGTTTCCCTCAACTTCAAATCCATCTACCGTCCCCGTATACTCTGCTTCCGGAGAGCCGGAACCAGGGACGGGATATGAGGCCACCTCTCCTAGTCTCAATTGGGATTCCCATCGTTCAGTGAAGGCTCGAAGCCATCTCCATATTAATCCCCACCTGCTGCCATTGACCCCTATGCTGCATTCGATCCACCTGTCCCATCACCAGAGGCGGATATGTGCCCAGGCATCTGATGCCTTTCGGACCTGTAAGGGAAATCAGTCATAGGTAGGACCCATAGCCATCTCCATTCATCAGAAACTATCAATTACGAGTCCGGGGCAGGCTAACCACCAGCATCTTATCTCTTTTCATCCTTTCCGGTAGCACTAATAGAAAGGAAGTACTTGCCAACGAACCTTGACTCTCTACTCTCTCCAAGCGAATCAAGAAATCGAGTGCGGTCAGTAAATGCATAATTTGGATTGGAATCCCGGGATTGAGAGACAGATATTCGCCAGGTCCGATATTGGATCATTTGCCGCTCACTCGCTTCTTTCTGCACTGGATCGAATCAATTAGATGGGTCACTGGGAACGGATTAGCTTATTGGCTGCTCCGATGCCGCCACGGAGCCTTCATTCGCCGGTTCTTGGCACTTGGGACTGGGAGAAGAATATGAATTTGAAGGCTTAAATGCCGCTCCGTACCCCTCGGAAGATTTAGGATACATCGTAGGTTTCATTGCTTTTGATCCCTTTCTTTCTCTGCGGAGAATTAAAGCAAGCCATGCTTTTGAGGATCAAAATGATGGTTAGTTCGAGTTAGCTAGCTGCTCATTCCCTTCAGGGTTGAAGGCAACAAGAACACTAGGAGAGGTGTGCCAGGTAATACCTATATCTAATACTACGCAGGCCAGTCTTTCCTTTGCTTCGTGTGCTCCCTGTCAGAATGCGATCTTTTCTCTTTGGTAGGTATCGTATATAAGAGAAAGCTTTGACTCATCTCCCCGAGTGGGGCTTCTCCTCTCTTTCATAAATTGTATAGAATAACCTGTGGGAAGAACGGAAACCAGGACGTACGATTGGCTTTCCCTTTCTTTCAGTTTTCAAGAGATTAGTCCCGCGGGATCGTGATCTAGTTCTTTCGTATAGCTAAAAAAAAAGCAACAAACAAAATAGTGATTTCGATCGTAAGTAAGCTGAAGGGCGTCCGCAAGACTGGTGAATCCACTAGGGAAAACCTAATTCTGGCAGTTCGCGAGCCAGTACTTTAGTTATGAGTGCCCTCGAAGGAAATGTTTTTATCGAATTCTAAGCTTTCTTCTCAGCCCCAGGGAATTCACCAGGTATAGGCTCAGGAAGCAAGCAACAACTGCTGCGGATCCTGGAACGAAATGATCATTTTCAATAGGCTTTTCTTTTGTACTCGAGTTCAAATCATTGGTCCGGGGTAAAGGAATGAGATCCTAAGGAAGCAAAGCTAAAGTAATCCCGTCCGGAGACTCTAAGGTCATTCAGGTTATAAGAATTCTACTAAAACAAAGTCAAGGTTGTGAGCCACGACACCTCTCTTCTAATATCCCGAGTGTTAGACGGAAGGTCAAGTCGAAAGCTAAAGCTAACGCTTACCTCGGATCAAGTCAGCACCACCCGCAGGTTCAGAAGAAAGAGAGTAGATTGAGATATGCGCTATCTGTTGGGGAGTAGCTAAGGGTACGACATATTCCTTATTCCCGTTAGTTGACGACAGTTGACTTCTTTGCTGGGCTATGATTCTTATCTCTCAAGAGTGAGAACCAATCTCCCCTTCTTCTGGCATCACAGCCTATTCTCTACCAGCTGATGAAAGAAGATCGGATTGGTGAACAGGATGCTTCCTCTCCTCGGCTCACTACCTTTAGAGAAAACAGTGGAAGCAGAAGACGAAGAAGTCATTGTAAAGGAAGACGGCATTTCCTATTTCCGCTGCCTAAAGGCTTATTGGTAGTTCTTAAGTTCTCTGTAAGTAGAGTGATTGCCAAAACCTAGGTCTGTTTTCGGAGAATAATAAGAAGAGACGGTTGTAGCTTTTAGAGACTATCCTCTGCAGCTGTAGCTACGTGGAAGTCAGCTGCTTAAAGTGAAAGACAAGCCCCCTAACCAGCCCGCTATTCCTGCCCTAAAGCAAGGGAATCTGCTCTGACCCTGGTAGGAATTGCCAGATTTACAGTTAATGAATCCTTGTAATACAGGTTCTTTCCTAGGCTACGAACTACGCGAACTGAATGGAATTGACTTGGAATTGAATGTACTGAAACAACCAAGGACAGACTCCTGTTGGTGCGCAAACACGACATCAAGCAAAAAAGAAGATATCCCCGGCTACGAGCTGCTACGAAAGCGGTTACCTTTCTTACAGCAGGGCAGATGATTTCACCAGAAAGCGCTAACGAGATTTCGGATTACTTCAAATAGAAGTCAACTGATTCAAGTTAGCCCAACCCAAAGGAAAAGCATCGGGAGCGACAGGCAAACAAAAAGCGTAGAGGCGATCCGGCGGTGAACAGGAAGAGGGAGAACCACCCGATCGCTAGGAAGAAGCAAGCCTATTTCCCTTCATGTCATTGCTTACTAGCTCCTTTTGTCCCTTCCAACAAAAAAGAATAAGGAATAAGATGGACTCCTAGAGCCAGGGTAGCGATCCATAAGCGAGCCTTTTCCTAGTATTAGGAGCGATGGAGCTTGTCCCGCACTAATGCCGATCGGAGATCAGACCTGATCTCTTCCACGAAAAGGAGCTAAAATGCCACTTTCGAATGACAAAAGAGGTTCTTTTAGGCCTGATTTCCCTCAGCTCAGAGTGTACGACCCTATTCATGAACATAGGCACTAGCCGCTATCTTAGATGCAGAGAGTTTAAGGGCGCCGGCGCAAAATGTCATGTGTTAAGCATAGCCTCTTCGATTCGATCTATAATCGGGGGAGCGTCGGAAAAGTCGTTCTTCAGCCTAAGCCTAAGGGTTCCTACCCGAGTCATGAAAGCAAAAGGATACGGAAGAGCCCGAGGTAGGGTAAGGAAGTCATTCAACAGACAACTGAAGGGATGGGGCTGGGCATACTCACTATTGAGTTCTTCGGGATCAAACTCTTCCTCTGCCACCTAGATTACATCAACCAAACAAACACGAAAGAGGAAGGGGCCAATCTCTGATTGATGTACTCGCAAGGAGAAGTTCCATCGATTGCCCATAGGATCGGGGCAGGGGGGTAGAGTCACATCGGGAATGAAGACAAGAGAGCAAGGGTAAAAGACCGAACCTGAATATACCGATTCTTTCTCCTTTGCACTGCCTAAAGAATCCCCCATAGCACGCTGATAGCATTCACATCCCCGAAAAGGTCGGGTGAAGGCGCTACAGCAACTGAATTGAAAGATGATGAAGTACGGAGCTAGCTCTATGACTGGTGGTACCCTCCAACTATTAGAGGAGCAAGAACAGTCTCTTCTACGATAATATCACATCACGGAGGACCCACCGATATGGATTTTGAACCGCTGCGACTGCTAAGCCATCAACAAAGCAACGAAATGAAAGCCTACTTTCAAGCAAGTGTGGTGAAGAACATAGATCATCGAGAAAGTCATCTTAATAGACTTGCCAAGGTTCTGGATAGAATCATTGATAAATCCCAGTCCGCTTTTGTCGGAGGAAGACTTATCACTGACAATATCCACCTTGTGAAGAACTTGATGAGGCACTATGAGAGGAAGCGCATTTCTCCTCGGTGCGTGCTTAAGATGGATTTAAGGAAGGCTTCTGATTCTGTGGATTGGACCTTTCTAGAATCTGTCTTGATGGGGCTTCAGTTTCCGGCTAGGTTCGTTCGATGGATCATGCAGTGTGTCTCGTCGGTCTCGTTCACGGTCAAGGTGAATGGTGAGACAAAAGGATTCTTCCCGGGTATGAGGAGATTACGACAAGGGGACCCGCTCTCTCCCTATTTGTTCGTAATTTGCATGGAATATCTGTCTCGCTTACTCAATATCAGGGCCGTGGAGGGTGATTTCAATTTTCACCCAATGTGTGATAAGCTTAAACTCACACATTTGACATTTGTTGATGACTTGATGCTGTTTGCCCGAGGGGATATTGGGTCTGTTCGGATTCTTGCTAACACTGTTAATGAGTTTGGGCGCGTTTCGGGGCTTCGAGCGAACAACTTAAAGTAGAATCTCTACCTCGCGGGTGTCAAGGCCGAAGATAGAGTGCAAATTGAAGCGGAGTTTCAATTTGCGAGTGGTTCGTTCCCGTTCCGATACCTTGGTATCCCGCTTGCTGCTTCGACTATGAGGGTTTTTGATTATCAGCCTCTTCTGGATAAGATATCTTCGGTTATCAATGTCTGGACAGGCCAGAGCCTCTCATATGCTGGAGGGATAGAAGCGGAGTCATCTTTCTCTTATCCAGGATCAGCCAGTCTTTCAGTGACAGCACTGGATTCTCTCTTCCTCTCGTGATCATGTCTTACTAGACCTCGTACACACAAAAAAGAAAAAGAACAAGGCCAGCAGGAGCAAGAAGATCGCTCCATCCAGATGAACCTAGGTTCGCTATGTTCCCTTACAAGTAGGTGTGCAGAGAGCTCTCTGGTTCAACTAGATTACCACGTGCAACTAAGACATAGAATTGGACAAGTTTTCAAGGGCCTTTCCTTCATAGGTGGACGCCCCGATTCCAAGGAATAAAGGAAGATAGGTGGCCTAAGTGGATCAATGAAACAGCTAAAACAGCCTAAATCCAATCTATGAGGAAAATGATTCGTTATATCGGCACTTTGTTTGGCGTCTTAGGTCTAATCACCCACAAGGTTGTTCCAGCCGAAGTTTTGATTGACTGAAGTTTCCACCGCTTCTGCTGCCCTTCCGACATTCGATCCGTGAATCAGCGATAGATCCGCTTAATCACAAGGCACCCGAGAAGGAAGACCATCTCGTATCCGGGATTGCTTTCGATCTGACTATCAGTAGACCTTTCTTCGAGTATGGATGGTTTAGTACATTCATTCTGGAGCAACCAAGTGATGGTAACATAAGGGGGCATGGGATTCAATAGAGTATAGGTTCGAGATCTGATCTTGGGAAAAGAAGTAGAGACATGCGGGGCGAAAGCGATCGAACTAACCTGGCTCCATCTAGAAGGGCCCTCGGTCCTCTATTTCGTCTTTGGAACTCCTAAAAGAGTTTACGGGCCTAGCTCAACGAAAAGGCAAGTCCTTCGGTTCCAGGTTCGAGTGATGGTTCACCAGTAAGAGATCAACGAAAAGCAAGCCTTCTTCCCAGTTTGAACTAAAAGAAAGTAGTTGAAACCCGAGACCAAAGGAGTGTACCTTACTTAAGGAAGTGTACTTAACGAGGGGCTGTTGAGTAAGGGAGGGGTCGGTATACTAATAGTTGTCTTTGTCTCTACCCTAGCTAGATTCAAGTTCTCCTCCCAGGGGAAAAAGGGAAATGCATTCTTTTTTCATGAATACCCGGTAGCTGTAGCAAAGGAAGAAAGCGTAGAGGCTCTGCCTGATCTGATCCCCGGAGATGGAACAACTTCTGACCCCTGCTTAACCACACTAAGATTTAGTCAGTCTAATTGGAATACTGCTATTGAATCAGCGCTTTCAATGGTTCGCGACTCCACTGCTATTGATAAGGGCTGCTAGCCTCTTGTAAGCTGCTTCTCCCGTCCAGGATTCTCAGCATTCTTGGATTAGGCTTTACCGGGCTTCTCTCTTTAAGCTTTAAGGCAGGGCTAAGGCATTGGTTGACTTTCTTTCTATTCTAAGAGTTGGGAGCGAAGGAAGGTCTTCTTCAGTGCTTTCCTTCCCGGCGAGAAGCCCAATCTCAGGAGAAGGTGTGAGCTAATCAAGTAGCTTCAGGAAGGGAATTCCAGTCGTACTCGTAATCAAATAGAAATCACCGATTGAAGTAAGGTGATATTACATATCTCAATAGAATAAGTTCAGTTCAGTCGGTCTCTTGCCCGCGTGCTGACTTCTTGAGAAAAGCCGCTACCAATAGCTGACAGCTAAACTAATAAACTAAACTGGAAGACGGAAAGTCGGGAGCAAGGCCGCTTAACAAGAATGCCGGTGAGTTCGCTGGAAACTTTCATGCTAGTGCTGCCGATGACGGACCTAAGAGTTGAAGAGTTGAAAACCGCTCGAAGCGTATATAGTGAAAAAGTCAAAAGGTGAGGTGCTTTGTTCTCCGTGAGCATTCATAATCTTCAGACATGAGGACATCAGAGGGTAGTAGACGAATCGCTATCCCTTCGAAAGTTGGTTTTAGGCTGCTACCAGCAAAACGTCTGGGCGAATCCGCCCGCCTTCCTCTCTTTCTCTCCTTCTCCTTCTTATGCTTCTTTCGTTTCGCTGCTATGCTAAGCAACCTCTAAATTCATTTCTCTCTTTTCTTTTATCGTATATAGTGAAAAAGTATCAGCATCCATGCTTTCAGAGGCTACTGGAATACTAGAAAAGGCTATAAGTAGGCTCTTTGCTATTGCTAGTTGGGCTGCTCGCCTTTCTACGGCTTTACAAGGCATTTCAGACTACAGGCAAGGAGCGGTAGCCACTCGACATTACAAAGCAACATAGGAGAGAAAGCAACTCGCAATTGAAATAAGAAATAAGTGCTTGAAAGAAGCAGGTAAACGAAAGGAAAGGAGCAAGAAAACGTATGTGTCGCTTTAGCGCTAGGGCACTCATCCGTTCTTTGGTGCAGGAAAGAAAAGTCACTTCACTCCGGCATGAATAGCAGCCCTCCTGCACTAGGCCCACTAAATAGGGGATGCGTGCAGACGTAATAGGTCTTGACGGCTGAGCATTTATCCATAAACTATCATCTAGGCTTGCCTTACTATACAAGCAAAAACTTCGGCAAAGCCTATGACTATGCGGCATATCATGAAAATCGAAAACCTCAAGATCCAGTCAAGAATAGAATTCTAGTACGAGTAGCAAACTGAAGGAAGCTCAGCTTACTCTTATCAAAGGTCAGAACGGGAAAGCAGCCATCGCCACCGCCGCCCCGAGCAGATTAAGTAGGAGAAGAGGTTAAGCTATCCTTTTGAAGGTGATAGTTCACAGTGCTTATTCTATAATATACTTGAAAAGCCAACTAATAATGAAAGTGTTTGGAATAATTTTTAAAATTAGGGAAGTCAGTTTTGGCCTAGGCATTTGGGTTGGGGTAGCTTTCATGCTATTTCAGATGAAGCACCCCGTCCTTTACTGGGTCTTGCTTACTATTAGTAGTAAGCATTTCCCTCTTGTGCTTGTAGGGGATGGAACCACATGGATAATTTCTTCCATGGACAAGCTGCCTCTTGACATGGAAGCCGGGGGCGGCAGCGGTGTGGGACTTCCCGATCTTAATTTACCCCCGGCCCCGGAGCCTGAGCCTGAGCCTGAACCAGGCCCTAAGCCTTATAGGAGCTTATCAATGGTTCAGCTCAAAAAAACGCTCGGACTCACTGTGAGGCGCCTTCGCGCTTTTCAAGGATTATTGAATTCTTGGGAAGATCGAATGGCAACCGCCGTGCAGCGAGATATGGAATGGCGCGAAAACCAGCGCCTCCTTAATCTGCGTCTGCAGGAGGAAATCCAAAACCTCTTCAGGGGTAGGAGAAGGGGTTAAGCTATCCTTTTGAAGGTCTAGGTCTTTATGGAATTATTATAGCAGGTCGGTCTAGGTAGTTGATATTGCTCCTGAGAAATTAGTTCTTTCCAGTTTCCTTTCTTCATCTTTCTCCCATGCTTTTTCTTGGTCAACAACCAAGCGAAGCTCTCCTTTATTAAATACTCGTACAGGAAGGACTCTCTTTCTGTCTGGAAGAAAAGGACAAAGGAAATAGCGATGCCTACATTAAATCAATTGATTCGTCATGGTAGAGAAGAAAAACGGCGCACGGACCGTACTCGAGCTTTGGATCAATGTCCCCAGAAGGAAGGAGTATGCCCGCGTGTTTCAACGAGAACACCGAAAAAACCTAATTCAGCTCTACGTAAGATAGCCAAAGTACAGTTGAGCAATAAACATGATATATTTGCTCACATTCCAGGCGAAGGTCATAATTCGCAGGAACATTCTAAGGTCTTAATAAGAGGAGGTAGAGTCAAAGATTTGCCAGGTGTGAAATCCCATTGTATTCGAGGAGTCAGGGATTTGCTGGGAATTCCGGATCGAAGAAGAGGCAGATCCAAATATGGTGCGGAAAAACCCAAATCGAGATGAATGGAAGATGCCTCTGGAACTTGTTTTTCTCGGTCAGTATAAGGAAAGTTTCTCTAGCTCAGGTACGGGCGACTCAGCCACATGTGCTCGACTGAATATGCAGCCACGGAACTGCTAAATCCCTCGTGAGACTCCAGTTCCGGTCAATCGTGTCGGCCTTCATCACCGCTGCTTTGGCGATCCGACTGAACGAATGCGGTGACGCGACTTGTGTAGCGAGGAGCTTTCCGCAATGAATTCAATCTATGAATCCACTGTGGGACGTTCTCAATCCAAAGTGGACTTTTGGGTCAAAGCCTAGACCAAAAGTGCCTCGTAGGGAGACTAATCGGGTAGCGAATCCCATCCTCAGCTAAACCAGGGTGGTAGCCTAATCGAAGAAGTTGAGCTTGTGCCCAAGCCCACCTTTTTCTAAAATCTCAACGTGGGATAGAGGAGGTTTGGAACCCTCATCGCGAATTTCATGTGGGATATCCACAAAGGATACCAAGGTCTAAAAAGCCAAGGTCATGCTAGCAATATTTTAGATGTTCATAGTATATCCGCTACATGGAATAGAGTTGACCGAACAAGGGGTCCTAGATTAAGTCAAACTAGACCTTGCGCGGTTCGAGTGGTCCCGTCATATGCACGAACAGCTGTAGTGAGGAGCAAATTAGGAAGGGTTAAAAGAAAACTGCCTAGCTGTACTCAATGTGCAAATATTCCATTTGATTTCCAGTGTCTATCAAGACCCTCTTGATTTGGTAGTGGTCTACAAAGGCCTCTACATACAGGGGTCGAGTACGGGGATAGCGAATGTCAAGTCAAAATCATTCTGAGTGAAGGTAATTGGTTGGGGATAAAATAGACTTCCCACCATAGCTTGCAAACCCCCAGGTGGAATGGAATTAGGGACGCTTGCTTGTGCTAGTTGCCAGCCTGATGGACTTGTGAAGTGGACAGAAGTTCCATAATCTAGATCTGGGCAGGAATATTTTCTTAACTGGTTGGGTCTGTGGCTGCGAATGCAAAATGATTCCCGATCTGGTGGTATTGACTGATGCTGTCTGTAGCACAAGGGAAGGGTATTGATGCAAAAAGATCATCAAGCCTCAATGGAATGGACCTAGCCAAGTGTGGGATAGCCGTTCTGCTAGGCTTCCCCGCCATGTCGATGGGCGCCCCGACCGCTGCTTGGCGTGGGGTAGCATAAGTCGTTTCCAGTGAAGAGGTGAGCGGTTTTCGAGAATCTGCCACCTCGAGGACTGAAATGTTTGGAGTAGTATAAGATAGTTGAGGATTTTGTGCTACAAAAATAGGCATAACCTTAGGAGAAGGAATCGTCACTAGCGGTTGTTTAGGTGCCGTAGACTGCTTGTCAAAGTTTCCATAACAGGGTGGCACACTGCACCATAAGGATGAGAAGTCTGATTCTGTAACTCTAGAAGATAGATCTCTCTGCTGCTTTGATAGCATAGGTTCCTCAAACTCTTGTTATAGAGCTTTCTAATGGCCTTGTAGCTAGTTGAAAAGATAGCTAACACAATGAGGTTTCTTTATTAGGGATATGATTAGGAAAGGATTTGACCTTACCCTATTCCCTCTTCTTTTTCCGTTCCGCTCTTCTCTTCCTTCGCTGCTTGAATGAAGGAATAAAGTCTAATTGCGAACTACACTAAGATGCAGATAAACTCGTTAGCGGGAAGAACAACGACTAGCAAGGAAACCAAATAAAAAAAGGCTAGGGTTCCTTTCTCTGTTGGTTGAATTCGCCACTAGGTGGAATCAGACCTTCGGCTCTCGATTGCTGCTTGATTACCTATGTCGCTTGCGTTAATCTTTCTTCACTTTCAGTTGACCAGCGTGCTTGGCTTCCTACTGAGTTCGAGTGAGGGTCTTTCACCTGAAAGAAAGTTTTTGCTCAGGTAATTGACTACTAAGATGGACCGCTCGTCATGAATCGCCTCCATCGTCCTACAGTACTTGCTAAAAAATAAGATGAACATTCGCTTTCTAGGTGACAATTCTTCCCATCTTCAAATCCAAGGCCGGTTTGGGGTACATTCGTCTTGTCACGACGGTTTCTAGCGAGCGAGTCTGTCCGGCTTAAAGGGAGGTGTCTTCTCAGCAACTCGTGTAATGTCGTCGTCCTTATCTATGAGGTGATTGATCTCTATGGTTCTCTCCGAAGGTTCAACAAGCTATTAGCTATGCGAGGGTCTTTTAGAGTAGAGAGCTCTCTTTTTTCTCTATCGTAGCACCACATGAGTACCCCTCTTCTGTCCTGTCTAGGCAGTCTGTAGGCAGCAGAACTTAGTGAGATCAAAGCTCAGCAGGATGAACGGCGGATAGGAGCCATCAACCGACCCGCTTCAGACAAATGTATGTCTGCCTCCATCATCATCTTTTTCATTCATGACAGATGAAGATTACAATAGTCTCAGATACAATACATAAAGAACCTGGGTGAAAGAAGAACCTTAGCAACAATTTCTCGAGATTTCACAGTGGTCTGAGATTTCAGATTTCGTCTTGTGACGATGAGCAGAGCTATGAGTGCTTAGAATGCTAACCCCAAAACAAAAGTCAAAAAGAGCAGAAGAGCCCTGCTCCAGAGAACCAAAAAGACGGAGCAAGCAAAGCTCTTTCCTGTTCAAATAAAGCAAGCGGTTAGGAAAAAAAATAGCCAAGCAAGTCATGCCCCTATCTATCACGGCGCGCTATTCTCTATAGAAAAGAGAATAGATTCTCTCTCTTTATCCTATAGCGGGATTTTGGTAGGACTCCACCAGAGGGAGTGACATGAATCCACGTCGACGTTCTTGATTTCAGATATGGGGAGCACTATACATAGATAGAAGCAAGCGCTACAAAAGCAACAACACTATCTACCCCAGTCCATCCCTTCACCCGGATAATGACCATTTAAGCACCTCTGGAAGCAGACAGAAAGAGATGGCAGAGTAAGCACCTCGTCCAACTACTACTAAAAAAAAAGAGATGAACGTTCAGAATTTGGAAATGAATGCTAAACACTTCAAAGGAAAGAGCAACTCCCATTCCATTCCTTTGGCAAAGGCCCTAAAGTTCTGAGTCACTCCTTGTCTCATTGATCCGAAGGCAGAAGTCCCACGTGTACTAAGCGCTCTCTCTATTAGATCTTATTCCATCCCTAAGAGCTGGAATGAATCAAAGTATGAACTCGGAACTAAGCGATTGGCAGCTACTTCTTCTTCTATTGATGAATGTAGAAAAGCATTCACTCTAAACTTCCCTAATAGTAGATAGGCTTAAGAGCTAGTCAATCGAAAAGAACCGTAGGAAGAGCTTCACACCAGCCATATTTGGTTGTTGGAAGTACCGCAGATTTAGCAGCTCCAGGTGTGCTTTAGTCGGGATGATTTGTCGTAGCTAGACGGATGGCCGCTTCTTCCTTCTCTTATTGGGCTTTCAGAGAACCGCCCAAAAAAAAAGAAGGGACCACTCTAAATAGAGTCAAAAAAGATGAAAAAGAAGGACCCTTGCCCCCACCCCCGGCAACTATATGTGCACGAACCGGGACTGCTTCTATCTCAGCAACTACCCTCGGCTCCTCAATCAACAACTTCCGGAGAACTAAGAGGAAGTCTCAGCTATATTGAACAAAAAAAAGAATCATCCGATTCGAAGCAACCCTTTTTCTTTTTTTCCGAGAGATCGTGTTGTTGCTACTGCCCGCCATAAGAACAGGGCGAAGTCAAAGGGCGAGCCTCCAGAGGGCCTATTTTCCTACTCTATCTATACTCTTTGGACGGAGAGTTCCTTCCGCAGCTTGGCCTCACCTTACCTGGAGGAATCTTCGCTTCGAGCTTTAGGTGGCTTGTCAAGGTACAGGACTCTGCCTTTAGCTTCTTGCTGGATCAGGCAATAAGAGGTTAGGATTCACTAGCCCAGGAGAGATTACCTTGGGTACTTTACTACGCTATCGAAAAGCAGCTGAACATTCAGCTAAGGCTTCTCTCTTTGATGGTAGGCATTCTTATTCAATTCCCGCTCTGATCCAGCTAATGGAAGATTCTCAATATATAAAGAAAAGTCGGACATTGTTTGAAGTCTTTTTCCGGGTGTTTGATCGATTGCTGTCATCCTCTTTTCTCTGATATAACAGATCTCTCCCAAAAGCAACCTTTCTCAACTATAAGAGACCGCCAAAGGAAAGCAGTCTAGCAGTCAAGTCAAGAAGAAAGTCACACTCTATGCTTACCATGCCTAGCTCCACACTAATGAAGTCACTTGGTCCTTAGAGACTCCGACTAGGGATTTGCCTACCCTCTTTCTCTTTCACCTCCCCCTACCAACTCCTTACAGATGTCGGCAGATCGTCTGCTATTTCAGATTCAAAGTTGGTAAGCTGCTACCAATCTCACCTGCTTGAAGGTCATTGACTACCCAATCGGAGATCTCTTTTCGTTTCAGCTTAGTCGTGCAGTTAGTTTAGCAGGGATCTAGCATATCTAGTTCCAATGGTTGCTGGTGAAATGCTACCTTCAATACAACCAGGGAAATCCCGACTCATCGGATCGAAGTAACTCGTACGACAGGTATAGGGGCAACGAAGCCGTCACTTATGATAGCATATCTATGATGGCCTATCTTTGATGGCTAACTATAGAAAAATTAGCAAGGTCAAAGAGATGACCAGAGGTAGGTCACTTTAGGAGGGCATGGGCATATGGTATTCAAATCAACATGGGTACCTTCCGTGATTAGTATGAATGGGATGCCACGCTCGCCTATGTGATTTACACATGAGAGAAGTTGTGAGCTGTAGGATCTGTCTATGATTATAGCATGACTTTCAATACCATATCTTTTTATGGCATACTATGGCAGATTTAGCAGGGTGATATATAAGATCCCATTGAAAGTCAGAAGGCAAAGAGTAGAAGGACCCTCTAGTCGAGGGGGAAGACTCCTGCCTGGAGGCAGTAAGGTTTGTTTAGTTTGAGTTTAGGCTGCTATGACTTGCCCCAACAGCCGTAGCTAAAGGCTTAACCCATTGTTGAATACCCAGATTCTTCAACCCCGACCTCAAGAGAATCCGGGGAAAGCTCCATATCAAAAGAAGCTTGACCGGTAGGGAGAGATAAGTTTGGGGCTAAGGCCTGTAGCTATCGGAGTTTCACTCTTCTCTTCACCGGAATTGTTATCACTAGATGGAACAAAGATCAAATCTTCCTAAGCCTAAACTTGCCATGGAAGGATCCCTACTTTATTTATAAAATTGAATACCGGGGCATATATTTCTCGGAAAGCAGTAAACGAGGGAACGGAACTCGACTTAGAGGAAAGAGAGACTTCGGAAAGCAGGCGCATAGAGGCGAGTCAAGGGAAAAGCTGTCAGCTAGACTAAAGAGGAACGAGACTAACAACCAGATCGACTAAAGGCGTTGGCTTACAGCGAAACTAGGGTTGAAAGGATCGGAGTTGAAAACTGTTTGACTGACTAGATCGACTAAAAGGTTTCAAGTAAGGGAGCCAGAGAAAGAGCTGATCTTGTCTTGGCTTCAATCCAATAAGCAAGGCCTCGATATGAGAACTGACAAGCGTTTAGCCCTATTCCACAAATATTTGTTTAATAAACCAATGCCTTGCCTGCTCGATTCAAAGGACTAGGATAGAAGGGAGAAAACCCTAGAAGCTTTCTTGGATTGAGAAGGCAGGGATGAAAGATCAGAGGCTAAGGCCGGGCGAGTAGCAAACGGAGATGAGTTTAGTCACACTGATGGGAGAGCGAAAGTGGGAGTCCTATTTAACTTAATAAATAATGCCCAGGGCCAAGCACTTACTGGCTAGCGGACAAGCAGGAATAAAAACCTCCGCCGTCTTTGTTTCGGGTTTGATTTCTTATGCAGTTAGGAGTGGGGCGTGCTAGCAGGAAGTCCGGTTATGAACATATATCAATCTTTCAAAAAACCTTTCTTCCATCCTGTGGTTGTCTGATCCCCTTGGATCAGGTGTCGGTGGAAAGGATTCCTTTTTTCGATTGACTTTCTTACTTCCTATCCCTCCCGGCCTCCTAGCTTCAAAAACAGCTTGCTGTTACTTAGGATTATTAGGATTTCCATAGGTGCTTGACTTGTGGCGAAAGGAAGGGAAAGGCCTGTTTCAACTAGATTTTCTGCACCCTAGCCAATCAAACAAAAAAATGGAATAATCTGGGATAAAGAGAAGAGGATAGCCCCGAAGCTTCTTTAAAGAGGCTAGGCGGATTATAGGATTATAGTACTAGACTACTTTTTCTGATAGAGCGGGTAGAGCAGATAAGCCTGACAAGTAGGTGGAACCCTTCTGTTTTTGTTCTTCTCCACATTCTGACCGGGTGATCCAGAAATTTGCCTATGATTTGTTCAACTGATAGCCTGATTAGTCTATTTTTGAATAGATTCAAGTCTGAGCTTAGAATGAATATAGGCTGATGCTGCCCAAACAGAACAGACGCTTTATCTGATACAACTGAGACTTCCGGGTTTGGTTAAGTAATCTGTCTATTCATCAGTCAGTTCGGACAAGATCTCTATCTCTTGAATTGTTGGACAATCAGATGCTTTCGAAGAATCGGACCAACCCATACAGGATATCCATTGGAAAATAAGGCAGATCGCAGGAGAGCTCCGTTACACGGAAAGTCCTTTTTTGTCAAAGATGACTGATGGATATCCTCTAGCGGGATCAGACCTTCCACAAGATAGCATCCCGTAACAAGAGAGAGACCTTCTCTTAAGAATATCCATTGGTTGCGGATAAGATCTATGGAGTGTGTCAAGCCCTAAAGGGGGAGAGTACCAGCCACGTGGAATCTTGACAAGGAAATCGAATGCTTAACGCGAGCAATTCCAAGATCGGGTTCTGCCACCAACTCGACTTCGGTAGATGATCAAGTTTCTTTCACCAAACCGGGGGAGGTGATAGTCTAATAATCAGGAGTTAGTCAGCGGAGCATAGAGTTTTGGAATACAAAGAAAGATTGAAGAAAGGCTACCTTGTTACGAACGAACTTCAAATACAGAAAAGTCTACTCAAGTCATTAGAAGTAGGATGAGCACTAGGATAAGGCAACGAAGTCACTAGCTAGATGTCGCGTCTGAGGGTGTAACATTGATTCGCGTTTTAGGGATCTCACGGGACTTTACCAAACGATGTCGATACCGGACTCTTCGGGATTGGGGAAAGAGACTAACTAACGGACGATGTCGATAGAAGACGCTGATAATAAGGATAGGGGGGCGATTTGCCTTTTCTTTAACTCTTGGGAGAAGGGCAGTAGGATTAGAAAAAAAAAAAGGCCTAACTGCTGTTGAAGGAAAGGAGGCTTCTGGCCGATCCCGCTGGAGAGGAGAGTTTTGACTGCGAAGGAGGCAGGGGCTCGAAAGCAAGAAGCAATGAGCTGCGCGAAAGCCGTTGCGCTAACGCGCCCTTCTTTCTTTCTACATCTTTATCTTTCTACACACTGCTTTTCGTTGGAAAAAACCAACGCCCTAGCCAGTCACTTTATGAGATTCTCCCCCGAGCACTAAAGTATAGTTAGTCTCCTGTGTCAGTAAAGGCAGGCAATACAGCGGTAAGCTATGTTAACCGGATAAGGAAAATGCAAGTCCATTCTTTCTTAACTGTGTGCTGAAAGTGCTTACTTTAATTTGAAATCCTTTATTGGAAATTCTTTTCAGAGCTAAGGCAAGGTGAGGACAAGCCTAAGACCCTGCCAAGAACTTGCAATACAGGTACAGCCGTGCCAAAGGGTGTTGGTGGGTAGGGGCCTTCCAACCTTTATGAGTGAGGAAGGGGCCTTGGGGATAAGTCGTCTACGTCTTTCTTTATTCCCGTGCTTTAAGTTCTAAGTTCTTGGATCCATTCTGATAAGTAGATCAGACTAACGGAAGGGGATCTATCTTGAAGAAAGAAAGCAGCAACTACTCTCGATGGTAAAATCTAGTCAAAAACTTTCTTAAACAAAAGGGGAAAAAACTAGCCAGCCTATTGGAGGGCTGATACGATAATAGCCCTTTAGCTCTTATGCTCGTTATCCCAGGCAATATGATATGCTTAGCGCTAGAAAGACGAAATGCAATTTGAGGAGCTCACCTAGACCCTATTGTCTGTATGGACTGCTACTATGAACTTCTTACTTACTAAGTGGTAGAACCCAGCGTCTTTTCTCCTCCGCATTCGCTCTGGCCTGTTAGGGAGGAAATAGACTGTTAGCAAAAAGGTTTGAAGTTAGAATTGTACAATGTTCTTACTTCATCCGCTGTGAATGAATAGGCTGAAGGAATCGGATCTTGTCTCTTTTAATCTGCTTTAAGGAAGCAAGAATTCTAAACTATCTCTTTAGGTAGCAAAGCCCCATTCGTCCCTAGTTGATGTAGAAAATGTTCGGATGTTCACAAGTCTTCGCCGTAAATCAAGCTCCCCCTTAGATTCGGGGATAGGAAAACTAGCAGGAAGGGTATTACGCTTCAAGAGAAGTGGGCGTCCTTATAGACTGATTTTCTTACCCGGACGAGGATTCTACATAAGATGATGTAAAAGACTCAACGCTTCCTCCCCTTTCAGAATGTCCTACCCGAGTCACGAAAGCAAGAAAGAGTCCCGGATGTTCAGCCCGGTTAAAGGCAATGAATGGGGTAAGCTGTCAACCGCTCGCCCGGAGCATAGGGATAGAGGGGAAAGCTCTGAATGAAAAGATGGGCCGGCTGTATCCGTTAGGCATTGACTTTGTTCAAGAATATCTTCCTGTGCCGGTTGAGATCTCAAAGTATCTTTCTCCATGAGGTCTAAAAGCCACATTCATTATTGATTAACCGGGTTCCCTCATTCACTGATTGGCGATAAGAGCTCGAAGCCTGAAAGCAATCACGAAAGCGGCACGGACCCTATTGAAAGATGGGAGTCGACAAGCGCGGAAAAAGGGGCATTTGAGGGGTAGATGGAAAGGATGTGATCGATGACACCTAATCACGGTTTTCAATCAGACAAAGTACGAAGTCTCACGTTGGCTAACCTTCTTACTCCTTATTAAATGGAGGCGATAGTCTTTCTCATGTTCGAGGTCTCGGTCGTTCCTTGGCTAAGTCTGAAAGTCGGTCCTACCATTCTTCCATCTCCGTGTCCCACGTAAGAGAAGGGTCGTCTCTCTCCTTGTGAGAATTCGTATAGGCTATTCAAGACCTTGTGCTGAAGTGGCGTAACTGGCTCATGGAGTCTTTTTTTCTTTATATTTAGTAAATCGTCTTCTTCGGTCATAGTAGGGCTAAGCCCAGAGGCTTCAACTGCAAGGCATCCCTAAGATTCTATCTTGATAAAAAGGATTGATTTTGTCCTCTCGACAGAAGGGCTGTGGTTTCTAAGTCGAGGCATTTCATCATTCACTGGTAGTGAGAACTGAGCTTCCCTTTGTTCTTTGGTCCCAGGGCAAAAGCAGTCCTTGCGCCAACTGGTAGGGCGTCCTGTGGAGATGTTGGACCAGTCCAATCGGTAAAGGTAGAATTCGTTTCCTCATTATCAGCCAAGCGGCTGGGAATGAAATGAGAGCGCCTCACTCGTTCTCTTTCTGTGATTCGGTCACGGTCACAAGTGAAGCTTCTGGAATGTCTATCTTTCTTTCTCGTCAAACCGGCAGGAACCAAGCATTGATTTCATCCTGTCGAAAGATTGTCTTTTTGGTAAGGACTGGATCCTTGTTATATCGATCGTGCGAAGTTGGTATATCTCAATGCAATGCACGTAAAAGCCTGGAATGGGTGAAACTTCATCTGTGGGTCTTCTAGTCGGTTTGTTAAAGGCTCCGATAGGACCTGGATTTGAGCCCCTTTGTCGTAGTTCTTCAGTCACTTCGGCAGTGGTAGTGAGTCAAGGGTCAACTCCTTCTTCTTCGTCCGGTTTACTCATAAGGTCCAAGGGCCTCTGTCTTTCCTATGTCTCTTTGGAATAAGATCAAGATCAGACCTCCCCTTTGTCCTGATCAATGAGTGGGAAGCCAACATTGACTAACTGGGAAGGTCTCTCGAGCGCCTCTTCTTCCTAATGGAGGTGTCGGGAGTGGCTCATAACCCCTGGGATTATCGTATAGTGAAGTAGTCTTCGTCTCCTTAGGCTGAGCTGTCTCGATATTTATTTCGTGTACTGAGGCAGAACTTTCTTCTCCTAATGGTTTTTTAGTATACTAAGGGAATGGTCCTGGGTCTTAGCAGTCATTTCCGTTATCGAATCTTAGCTCTCTGGATCCTCTAAACTGGCATCTTCTACTAAGAATAGTGGCCACCCCCTTTCCTAGCTGACCTCTGAAAAAGAAAAAGGAGTCAATTCGGCTCATCTGCAAAAGGTGGAGCATGGTTTCCTTAATCTCCAAAGCGTAAGAGTGGTAAGGAATCGCTCAAGCGGGCTAGCCCATAGAGTGATGACAGCTAATTAATAAGTCAGTCCCTAAAGGCGGTATCGATGCCAGCAGGTTCTCGTCCTTTCACCCCGCACACAAGCTGCCTACCAGTCTGGAACAAAGTCCAAGAGCAAGCCCAGTGGCATTTCCATCAAGGAATTGCAGCACAAGCTTACCAGACTAAGCAGTCACTACTCCCTGCTATGAGAACTAGGTTGATTCTGACCCTACTGTCTAAGATCCCCGCAATCGCGGCTTAGCTGCTCAGGCTTCATCTAGGTGGGTACGGGACTCCGCAGCAAGTGAAATGTCTCTAGCTTAGTTCGTTCGTCAGTGCTCCAAGCGAGACCATAAAGATATCAAACTGACTAAATCATGAAAGTGAGGTAACGCCCGTTGATTCACTGCCGGTCTATTCCACCAGCTTCAACTAAGGAAGGAATGCAACAATCGAAGACTTAGACATTAGCCTTTTGAGGAGGCAAATTAAGAACTTTAATACAGTCAATCTTTTCATAAGTAGAAAATTCAGTTATCAAGTTACCTTAGCCAACTGAATTGGATTTCTCCTTGCTTGGAACTAGCCCGCTTTTCTCATTACGATACTATTCTCGTCCCTCACATCACGGACTGTGATCAAACTTAACTATCTCGCTAGCCGTATGACTGCCATGCCTTGGTTGTCGGAACACTATCATCCTGGATGCCTGCTCGAAGAGTAGCTATTCTAACAGCAGCCGTTTATGCGTAGAGTTAGCCGGTTGATACCTGGTATACTATTTAATTAAGGTCAAGAGAACCCTCGTGGATCGATCTGCTTCTCCTTAAATCAAAATCAAGTTAGAAATAACTAGCATAGTGGAATATGTAGTCCGGATTACGGTAGCAGTTCCCCAATAACGGTTACAGCAGGTCTCTTAGAGCCAGTTATAGTGATAAGGATTCTAACTATTGGAAATATTGGTAGGCGGAATCCAGTCTCCATTGAATCAAGTCATCCATCTATAGCTGAACGTGGCACGCATGGACTAATATAAAGATTTCTCTTCTATTGATATTGCCCCTTTTCTTCCCACGATGTAAGCTACAACTCGAACGAAACAAGTGTGTTAAGAATATAGCCATCGAGAAATCCAATAGTTCGATAGGATTATGGCATAACCTGGGAAAAAAACCCAGAGCCTTACAGCTAGTAGCCCGATACCGACAGAAAAGTCCTTGTTAGTGAAACCCAAGAGCGTGCTAATCTGACATCACTTTATGAAATGACCTCTGAGATGAATACTTGAGGCTAGGAAAGCTTCATCCCATAGGAACTTAAATATCTTCCACTCGAAGATCTAGTAGGTATCGACAAGAGGCTACATCAATAGCTTAAAGAGTGTAAAACGTATTAGTTTCACTAAGGCCAGAAGATGAAAAGATAGCTGCTTTGAAAAAAGCAGGAGATTATCTTAGCACTGCAACTCGATCCAAGGCTGCAACGATAACTTAAACTCAAAATGAATTTCATCCTGCCGCTGCCCGATAATCTGCTATCTCTAGCTTCCTTTCCTCCTTCTTCCTTGTCTGATCCTGATGGCTTGACAGAGTCAGGGACTAATGGGACTGGGACTTATAATGGTAATCTAGAAAGTGTTACCTCGGGGACTGCTACTGGCATATTACTCCCTTCAGTTAGGCCCTTTCCCCTTTGCCCTAGAACCTTATCTCATTCTTTACACAATCAATCTTCTTTGATTGAAGGTGGTTCAGGGATGGGCCAATCAAGCCCTTTGCTGAAAGGTGAAAGGTTAGCTGTAGGCATCCACGGTGGTCTTCCTCTCTCCCGATGGTTTATATAGCTTGACTGACCTCTTCATCTCCCCTTTTGTTATTTGAATTGGAAAGTTGAAAAGAGGAAGGAAGATTCCATTAACGACGCCTCAAATGATGATAAAAGCTTGATGTCTTTCTATCACTGTCATAAGTGATGATGAAGATCAGGGTGATGAGGTTAACCCATTACCGAATAAGCATGATAGGATGGAATCATCCGAAATACAGGTCTCGTCCCCCATACATACAGTTGACTCTCCTGAGTCCAAGCCAATCAAAGACTTTTTTTCCCCAAAGCAAAAACTATGGTCGAGATTTTGTTTCACCCGGGTTCTAATTTACTAAATCACATCTTTCTGTTTTCGGAATATCACATGTAGAGTTTTTTAGGGGAGAATCACTCGGCGCGGGGCCTCCCGTGTGAGGTCAGGTCAGGTGATGGTCAACAACTCAGGCAGGAAATGCTGAGAAGCGGCTAACGATGCAAGAGCTCTTTTCCCTTTATACGCTCTAAAAAAAAGGGGTATGTCGGGTTTTTGGACCCTATGTTGAGTAAGGGTTCCAAAAGTGATAGGTATGTCTTGTTTCTTGGCACTCTCTTTCTATATTATGCCAACCTAAAAAGAGCGATTGAGAGTGGATTTCAGGTTCGATAGTGTCGAGAAGGTATTAGCCACCGGTGACCGTACTTTCGTAAAAGCACCATTGGGCGGTGGTTCCTCTCCTTCCTCTTGAACCTCGAACAAAAAATAGATCTCGCCATCAGCTCGACTAAGAGTTCCGAATTGAAAAAGTCAACTGAACTTGACTTAAGACGAAGGAAGAGAGTGCCGAAAAAAACCGCTTTCTTAAGGCTTCAAACTACTAGTCATTAAGACTACTATGAAAGAAAAGTAAGGAAGTCCTTTTCTTGACTTGGCCTGCGTGCATTATAATTATACCGACCCCCTTTTTAAAGAACTTTATTTCAATCTCAACAAAGAAATGAAAGCATAACTCTTTGCTTCTTGTCCTCTTACTCTTTTAGCCTACCTTGTGGAGGTCTCTCGGGTGTCTACGGCAGATCCTATCAGTCTCGTGATGAAGATCATTTCCGATCTTCCACTAAGAAAGGTATCGTCACGACAACTCAATTTGTCCGGTAAACTACTCGGGGCTCCCCATGGTTTAGTAAAAGGGAGGGGAGATTTTCTCTTCATCCGGGGGTTCATTTCATTCATTATGAACTCAAAAGTGGTTGGCTGATTAGTGAGGTCTTAAAAACGTCATAGAATAAATGATCGGCCATTCCATTTTTGCTTTCAGCAAGTAGGCGAGGCGAATCTATGCTTTCTATGTTTCAATCGGATACCAATTGCTTGGATGCGTTTGAACTCGAGATGACTTGCAGAAAAAATGCTTTCTAGGTTTGTCTTGTGTCTCCGAAAGAAATGGTCCATTTATTGATGGGCGAACGACGGGGATTGAACCCGCGCGTGGTGGATTCACAATCCACTGCCTTGATCCACTTGGCTACATCCGCCCCTACCCCCACACAGGTTTAAGTCTCCATCTACGATCAGATCCTTTCTGAACTCCCCTATGACTGCTATCAAAGAGAAGCTTTTTCCTAGACTCTAGTTGCAGGTCTTGGCTTTCGGAATTCTTAGGGGAAAGAAAGCTTCAAGAAGTAGAAGCTTCCTGGCAAAGCTTCAAACAAAGAGGTTGGGCTGTTCACTTCATTGATTTGATTTCACTTTACTTAAGATTCAAGATAGGGGCCGGGCGGGCAGTGAAGGCTCATTTAGTAGACAGCGAGCGAGCAGCAAGCACCTACTCCTATCAAAATGAAAAGCAGCAAGCGGAACTTGAAGAAGCCCTTTTCTACAAATCTTTCTATAATATGTTGAGAAGCTCTTCGAGCTTTCTTCGCATGCTTGAGCGCATCCCCTTTCTATTAGTAAGGTTGTCAAAGGGCTTTCCTTTATGACTAAACTAATTAAAAAAATAGGGGTAGGGGGTGCTAACGAGCAAGAAAACGGATGCGCTAACGCGCCTTTACTAAGAAACTAATCTAAATAGAAATAGAAGGCCCTTCTTGCTTTAGTTTTCAATAAGTTCGCTAACGCGCCCTTCCTTCAGCTGGCTTCGCCCTATCTATTCATCTCTTTTTTCAAATGGATATTTAGGGATCTCTCTTGTTCATAGATCTTGAAAGCAGATCAATATCCATTTCTCAATAGATCTATCTTTCGATAGAAAGATATAGATCTCTATACTATATGGATCTATCTCCATATCGAAAGATGGAAGAACCAACACAACAAGGGCGTAACCAACGGAAGGTTCTCACCCTGTCCCCGACATTGTTCTCCAACGATGTCCCCTGGGCGAAAGGAGCCACCATTCTCTTTCTTTCTTCAATCGTTCCGATCAGGACACGTGGGTTGGTTCGTTTCGTCCTCCTATACTACGCAATTCTCTGTCTTCGTTCGTGATCATGTTGGGCGAAAGTTGTATAGGAGCGGCTGTGAAAGGGCGATTTCCCCCTTTCCATTGAAGAGCAAGCTACCTTCCCCACCATTCTGGCCTATTATTGATTGATAGGGATTTGACCGATGCTGAAGGTAGCTTGCTTACCAAGCCACCCACTTGAGAAGCTAGTCGCCAGAAAGAAGCGACGAGGAAGCGAAGCTGTCTACGAAGCATCTCCCCCTTTAGTCGTAAGACTCGGCTCGTCGCTACTTTGATTCAAAAGGTAACCGACGGTTCCCGACTTTCTCCGCTTTCCGCAACCGTAACCATTTGTCATTCCGATTACTTCATCCATAAACCTTTTTTTATTATTTCAAAATAGCGATACGCTCTAAGTCAAGGATAAGCTTCCATTCTAGAAGCGGTAGCTTCCCGCCTCCTTCGGTGAGAAGTTCCCTTCCCTTTTCTAAAATGACTGATTGGTCTGCTCAGCAAAGGTACAAAGTGGACTGCAGTTTGGCTGACCCTCTTCTTCCCATTCGGGTTGGGTTGACCCAGAAGCACAGTAAGAAGGAATGGAACCACTGGAGAGTCATCTGCAGTTCACACTTGGGCAAAGACGACTTACTTTTTGGAAGCGGAACACGAACCGATTTACGCTATTCCGGGTTCTTATTGAGCGTAGCGAAATCAAGGTTTATGATAAGGTCAGCGAAGTTTCTATGGTGTTCTACCTTTGCGTAGTCTCGGTCCACAGTGTAAGGCTCCGCACCTGAGCCTCGTTAGACTCAGCTGAAGTGTAAGGTATAAGTGAAGAGAATAGAAGAGATGAAGTCCGTCACTTAGCCTAGTCTATATCCACAGCTGACGCAACTCCGTACCGACGCCTCACTACTCCAACATTAATGAACTTAACGGCTAAGCGATTTCATAAGCTGAGCTTTCCTTAACCAGCTGACCTTACTTCGTAACCTCAACCTACTTATTTTTCTTACTGTAGCATAGGCCTTCGCCACTTCAAATGGGCGCTTCGCCCCTCTTTTTTTTTTATTCGAAAGAGCGGGGTCTTACTTATTCAGGGGGGATGAAATAAAAATAAAGGGATCAGGGGGCTTTATGATCGGAGAAAGAGAAGGGGCATGGTTGGTGTGTCACTGGGTCGGTGAGGGAACCCGTAGGAAGGGTGGACGACCCGCCGAATTCACATCATAAATCGCCAACATGAACACAAACGAAATCTTGAATTGCGTATAGAAACAAAACGAACCACTTCTATTCTCGGAGCTGAGGTATATGAAGAATGGCTTTTTGGTCCCTTTCGTCCAGTGGTTAGGACATCGTCTTTTCATGTCGAAGACACGGGTTCGATTCCCGTAAGGGATAGGTACTCATTCCCGGCCGCTTTCAGTTAGTGTTCATTGCTGAGTGATCGCTCGCTATCTGGCTGGAAAAGGTGGTCCGGAAGTTCCTCTCTCCCAGCAAGCAAGACGAGATCACCATTTATCTAAGTAATGGACTTCCTTGAATTCTTCCTTAGCCAACGATGTCCTTTCATCTCGAATCTCCGACAGACAGAATCTCCATGCATGCGTTCTTTCTCTTCTCCCCTCAGCCATACATCTCTTTTTATCTCTTGATTTTGATTTTGGCCGTTTGTTTTTGTTAGGCATTGAACCCCACCTTAGGTGCTGAGTGGTGTCCTCTCCTCCCTAATACCTAAATACATAATTCCGTCTATGGAGCCTAAAGCTTCAACCATGGCATGGCAGTAAGCAGTAAGTTGGCCTAGTCTCTCGCCCAGCCTTCGCCTTCTTCATTGGCCGAGTTGAAGCGTTCAACGGTTCTTCACCACCCTTCTTGAACAAGGTTGAGCTTGTGAAATTGAAGCTAATGCTATGCCCCTTGTTCAAGAGAAAGCGAGGACTTTCTTTTAGCTTAGCTACCGGCCCAAACAAAAAAAAGAGATTAGCCTCTTGATCGATCGATTGATTGGATCGAAGTACGAAGGGGTTGATTGAAGTGTGAGATCAGCCCAAGACTAAGGCCGAGCAACTAGCTGCTGCAGGATTGGACGTCTATCTATCTCACCACGCTCCCCTACTCCTAACAAGGCCGGCGGAAGGAATGCTCTGCTCATCTTTCTTACGGCTCATTACCGCAGCGCTCGAAAACCAACCCCTTCGCCTTTCTTCCATTCAAAAAAAAGGTCGTTTTTCTTTCCTATTCTTATTTGTAAATAACGTCTTGAAGTGAAGCGAAGGCATTATTGAAGGAAAGAGATGGCGGGTCGGTCAATTGCATTAGGTAGGAGATGCAGGACCTGTCTTAACCGCAAGTGCATTCGCTATTCGATTCCATCCTCAATCCCACAAAATTTGGATTCCTTTGTATCTCTTCTTTACTTTTAAGTGAGAAGGGGGGTGACAAAGGGTATACTTTCTTCTCTCTATGTCGCCGTCTCATCAATGAGCGTAGATTAATTAATAGATATGAGATATAGCTTTTGTGCTTGTCAATCTCTATCCCATTCTTCAGGTATAGTTTTCTTTGATCACAGATCGACAGGTGATCCGTCCTTTATCCCCCTTTCGTCATAAGGCGCGGTCTGACTCTGATAAAAACCATTCCTGTGTTTAGGTCCCTACTAAGCAGAATTCGTAAACTATGCAAAGGCTATTTGAAGACTTTTTCAAAAGTTTATAGCAATAAAAGCAAAAACAATTCTCAACGCCCTTACGAGGTAGTGATGAGTTAAACTACTCGTGTTGGCATGGAAGTAAGCCCGGTAAACTGATTCCATTCTGCTACTAGGGTTCCAAACCTTCCCCTTAGCTCTATAAAGACCTTTTCAACTAAAAAAAAGATGCTAAAGCTATTTATAGTTGTTCGGAAGGATTCGTTTACTTCCTGCAAATTGCTTATGTAAGAACTAGTAGAAAGAAAGGAATTTAGAAAAAAAAAGAATAAGGGCAGCATTGATAGATCGTTGAATGAGAATGCTTGAATGGGAATCGTCTTAGCAACTGGCTATAGACATGAGTCAAAGCCGCCGAGAGAGGGACGAGCAAGTGACAGATTGGGATCCAAATAGGTAGGCCTTTTCTGAGCGGTCATTTAGAGGCCTTGTTAGCGACCCATCATTCTTCCCTAAGCTGTCAGAGTCCGATCGAAGCGAGCAAGAGATAGAAGAATCATCGCTCATAGATGTGAATTGAGAAAGCAAGCCCTAATTCTTTTTCATTGAATTAGGCTCTATAGTCGTCTGGTCCCTGTACCTGGTAAGGTCTGATTGTTATCTGTAAGTCTTGTTTTGACCGCGGGAAGGTGCACTTTGCAAAAGTGCTTGGTTGGGAAAAATAGGACTTCTGACTCCAAGCCTACCCTACCCGAAAAAAAGTTTCAGCTATTGATGTAGCCTCTTGTCGATACTACTAGTCTTGTCGCTACCTACTCGAAAAATCCCTTCTATACTACTCAACAGAAGGAAAAATCCCATCAAGATAAATTGAATCGACGACCTATACTTAAACTAAAGGCACAAGGGAATCAAGAGTTCAAGAGCACAGAACAGAGGAAATGCACATGGGTCTCCTTGAAGAACGAAGTCTAAGATAAAGAAAGAAAGGTAGAGTGGGCGCACTTTTGCTCTGCTTGGATTGGCATGGCTGTCCCCCTTTGCTAGTGGAGGCTCGGCCTTTGACTCCGCTTGCCTCTACTTTTGTCAAGCGTACAAGTGTAGTTTAGTGGGATTGACTTCTAAAGACAGGAATTATTTTGAATCTCCCCTGTATAAGTCGACGTCTTAACCTGACTTCCTGAGCTCAGTTGATTGTTGAAGCAGTAGCTCTGGATCGAGAGCTGGATGCTTACCTTATTATTATGAAAAGGAGAAAGGGCTTTTTTTCTTTTTATAGATGTTGAGGTTGAGTCAGGGGGGTTTGCTGGCTAACTCGTGCAATCAACGACAAATTCCTTCGCCTTAGTAAGCTAGCTTTGTAAGCTAAGCAAGCCTGGTTCTCCGGGCTTTCTCCCTTCTCGACCAGACGAAGGGAAGGAGATCTGAATTCCATTCAGGCGGGTAAGGGCTTGACCGTGTCTTTTCTCGGGTCGGAGGCTCAAACTGGAAAGTTCATCATTCAGTGGTGGGCTGTTCATAGAAAAGAAGGCGTCGCCCAACGAGTGGCAGATCTGGATAGAGTCTCGCTCATAGAAGAAGAGTACGCGCGCTAGCGCGCTACGGCTTAGGCAGTTGATCGGATCAGATAGCCCTTCGGGCAACCAACCAAACCCGGCACATCCAATTCCATTCCGATCAACAACTTGGAGGTATGGCTGAGTGGCTTAAGGCATTGGTTTGCTAAATCGACATACAAGAAGATTGTATCATGGGTTCGAATCCCATTTCCTCCGGCACGGAAATGAAATGAAAGGGGCGGGCGAAATTACGTGAGAGAAAGAACCTCTTGGTGGAGTCCAGTCCCCCGAATAGCACTACTTAGTGACTAGGAGCAGAGAGCCTGTTGCGCCTTGTTTTTCTTTGACCGGCCTGGCCTATCTTCTTTCTAGTTACAAGCTCCCTCCGGCCGTCCAGGGACTGGACGGCTCTCGGTTCTTGAGCATGTTGGGGGATTAGGCGGCAGTTGAAAGAGCTGCTCGAAAGCTTGACGAACAAGCGAAAAAGCCTATATATTCTTATTAGTCAAGGGCTTTTCCCTTACTAGTTAAGTGGTAAGGTAGGGCGCTATTCGATGAATAAAACAGACTTTAGGAAAGTGGTTCAGGTAGCTCAGCTGGTTAGAGCAAAGGACTGAAAATCCTTGTGTCAGTGGTTCGAATCCACTTCTAAGCGGGCGAAGGGTCCAAAGGACACGTAGCCGGGAGCAAGCCGGATTTTTCAATTCAAGTGAAAGAGTCAGCCAAAAAATGTGAGCGCTCCTGCACTATACGGCTTTTTGGCGTCCCCCTATCTTGTCTTGCTGGAGGCAGATTTGATAAAAAAAGCGGTTGATTATTCGGATTGGTTCTCGCATCCCTGTGCCCAAAAGGATGGGCGAGTTCGGTTTGAGTCTTCATCGATCGGGTGGATCTATATGCTCCGGGGTGGTGAGACGAGGTGTAGCGCAGTCTGGTCAGCGCATCTGTTTTGGGTACAGAGGGCCATAGGTTCGAATCCTGTCACCTTGATGTGGGGCCGGAGTCAGCCTCAAACGTAAGTAACTTAGTGCAGTGCAACCTTTCTTGGAAATGAAAATGGAAAAATCACGCTTACTTGACTATGTTATTCCGATCACACAAGCCATTTTTGAAGATTTTCCGACGAGGGTCTATTCCTTTCCTATTCCTAGCCACTATCCTTTTCTTTTTTTATCTTCTTTGTCTGAAAATAGGTTTGATTTGCTTCACCTATGAGAATGTCTGCCAATTGATCTTTTATTCATCAAAGCTCATCCTAATCTCCGTCGAGATTACTGCCTTAGCCCTGTCCTACCATATTTATAATGGAGTTCGGTGTCTCGGAGTTGTAATCTTCCTATTAATAATTATGACAGCTTTTAGTTTTATTAAACCTTTTTTGTTTGTTTCTTTCTCTTTTTTATTTCTTCAAAAAGGGTAGAAATCGAAATGGTTTCTTTTCTTTTCACCAACCCTATAACAAAACTTCTACTATTTTATGCCAAACGAATAGTCGCCCTTCTATTTTTGGTACGATTAGCAATCGCGCTATATTCGACCTTAGTTGCTTTTCCCAATTTCGATTTACCTGTTTGTTACGTCTCGCCGCCGCGCTGGCCAGTAGCCACTCCACCCGCAGAGCCCCCGGGTCCCATTTTAGATGGCGTCCCCGTCTCTTTTGAATGGGTCGTCAACACGCCTCAGGCGTATGAGTGGTACTTTGTTAACCAGGTGAACATACCTGGGGCTATTACCAACGCGGCAACGATAGAAAAGCTCTCAGAATTGAATAGATACCTGTTGTATTTGTCCTTAGATGTGTGGGGAGAAATACGAGTGGACTACACAAGGGTAATACAGCAGGATCTAGACCGAACGCCTCCCATTTTTCTGGACCAAAAATTAGACTTCTATGTTCAAACGCACCGTGCCCAGTGGTATAGGTACCTGAGAACTGGAAGGTGGAATTAGCGTTTGGGGCCTTTTTATTGATTTTGACGTCTCTATGAATGGAAAAGGGGTGCTTCGGATCGGGAGTAACTACTAGTGATAGGGTGATTTGATCAGGGAAAGAAGATCAAAGAACTACATACGGTCTGAGACTCACTTCCTTGAAAAGAGGGAGATGAGTTATGTAGGCTGTGGCCGTTCAAGAAATGTAACGGTTGCTCGACCAAAGCCGGTCAAAGAATCAATTATATGCCTGATATATATATATTGCCAGAAGACCGATGAGACTTACAAAGCCACTTTACCAAAGCACTCATTCAAGAAGAGGAAAAACAGAAAGCCGACCCGATCTATGTCCATCATCCCAATAGGTTCGAGCTGCCCTCCTTCCCACTTCCCTTCCTCGGGTGGTCACCTCTTTTTCGCTAATGAATGTGGCTATTAATGGATATGAGGATTCAAACGAAGCTCTTCGCCCCTCACCTTAAAAATGAAATGAAGCAGCTCCATGCGGCTAGCCCCCTCTCTTCAACATAAGGTAAGCTTCTTTTTGCATCAGGGGATCCGCTCAAGGACCTACTGGTTTAGGTAAATATCTAATATCTAATGCCTTCCCCGATCGGAGAAGTTATTTTTGGAGGAGAAACTATGCGTTTTTGGGATCTGCGTGCTCCTTTAGGTTCTTTAAATTCTGTGGGTGGCGTAGCTACCGAGATTAATGCAGTCAATTATGTCTCTCCTAGAAGTTGGTTAGCTACCTCTCATTTTGTTCTGTTGGTTCTTCGATGAACCTGAAGAAGAAATGCTTTTCAGTCCCCCTTTGTAAGTGAAGGAAAAGTAGTTCCGGTGAGCAGTTCAGTAAGGAATCGATTCGATGAAAGAAAAGCGTTTTAGGGTAGTCGCTAGTAAGGGGAAAGGAACGTGAGTCTTATACAGGATGGCAGTTATAAATAGGAAGCTAGTCTGAAGCTTGTCAAAAGGCTTTTGCTATTCCAGAAGGCTATCCCTGCTGGCTCAATGTATGCTATAGCTCCAGAAAGTGTGAGTTTGGCCCCAGGATAGAGAGAAAGGTAAAAGAAAGAGGAGAGTGATGTTTCGTTTCAAGTTCGAGATCTCGTGTAGGTATACATGAGAACAGAGAAGTGTCCTACGGATTCAGAACACGCAAGAAAAGGGTTGATGGAACCATGCAAAGAGTGCTCATTAACTCACTAGCGTCCCAATCAAATCATTCCAAAGTACTTCTCTCGGAACAAGCTCTTGGTGAAAAAGACTGGCGTGTAGTCCGAAAAGCGCCTATGGAAGATCTACTATTTTCCTTCGCACCAAGTCAATCTCCATGCATATATTCTGCCAGTTCTCATTCATCTTTCCCCGACATGAACTATTGGACAAGCGTAGGTCCCAGGTATCACTAAGGCCAAGTCACTAAGCAGCGGAAATCAGCGATAAAAAACCGACTTCAGAAGAGGTGCGGCGGGAAAGTCAGGCTAGAAAAATAAGATAGAGATGGGAAAGGACATTGATTATTTTATTTCCGAGCTGGGATAAAGCTCTTTGTCGGCGAGAGGCTGTTAGCAGTCTTTCTTAAGCCGAAAGAAAGCCGGGCAAGAATCTCATTTTTTGGTAGTACGAAGGGGGAGCAGAATCGTATCTGGCAGTGGTTCTTCGGATCGATCACAGATTCTCGGCCCCGTCCTTTGGCTTACACTCCAGTTGACCTCTCTTGTTTCCATCCCCCCGTGAGAAGGTAGAGAGCAAAACCAACCCAGCAAACCACTATTACTATGCCCCTATTAGTAAAGCATGTACTTCTTGCAAGGCTTGCTGAGCTTCTTTATGTGACAGACATCGCAAAAGTAGTCAAAAAATGATCGCCGATCGAGGGCTTAAAGTCTACTATTTTTTCACCCTGATGGGTTTCACAGTCGACCATTTGATAGCCCTGTTCATTAATATAAAGAATAGGGCTTCGATGAGCCCTAGATGATTGGTAAATGAAAAACAGGAACAAAGTCGTCCCCTACAGCCTTCGTACCTGGAAGGTATAAGGATAGGGGCAGGTATAACTCTCTTTCGGTATTATAAGGAAGGATAAGAGATCCACTTCTTCCCCTGATAGCCCTTGTGTATGCACTGAAGCAGAGTAGACGGCACGCGTCACTAAGCCAGGGGTGGGTTAAGGCTTCATCAGCGAATGGAATTAGGCCCATTTCCTAGCCTAGTTTTAAGCAGAACAGCACCATCCTAGTCCAGAGCAGTACTTCTCTTATGGGCTTGAGGCAAGACAAGCAGCCCGCTTCGCTTCCTTGGTCTCAAACCAGTAAGGACAGGACGGAAAGGAGAAAAGAACAGCTATCAATTCATAAACTCAGCTTTACCTATGCCCTCCCCTCCCATAGTGATAGGGACTTCGGCAACTCTTTCATCAAGAGCTGGAAGGTCCGTACCCAAACATTGGTCTTTGGAGACATAGATCCTTGTTCCCACTATCGAGTGATTCTAAGGTTCGGAAAAGGACGCTTTTGACATCGAGCTGATGCAGTGACCAAGATCTGTTAGCTGCAACTGACAGACTGACTCGTATGGAATCAGTTTCATTTGGCTCTAGACTACGATTCGATAGAGAACGATTTGGCACATCTTCGATTTCCTAGTATTCAAGTAAAGTCGTTAGGCTTGGTTTTCTTTGAGTTCAAGATATTCGGCATAAGCCGTCTTTGCTTTTTTTCTCTTATCGATGTGATCCTTGTCTTTAGCTTGGGACTTAGCTTGGCACCAGGGCGGCTTGCTTACCTACCTGATGACTTTCTTAGCCGCCTAACCGCTTATTCCGACTTCTATTGTTGGCTTTGAGCTGTCCCGCCTGTGGGAATGTTCTTCATCCCTTGCCTTCCCTACTAACATGCTGCAGTAACAGAACTTTACGACTCTTCTGCTCGGAGTGGCGTTAACCAAATCAATGCTTTCCCCGCTCACTCAAATCCACCCTTAGGCGCTTGCTATCTTGCTATATGGCTTTTTTTTGGGAGGTCAACTTGGGCAGCAAGCTATCTGTTCCCGGAAAGCAAAAGTACACTGCACATAATGTGACTCTTTAGGGGGGAAATCGAGTATAGAATATGGAAAGTCAAAATCCATATATATCCTAGGGGATAACCCCTAGAAAAAAAATGGGTAAGTAGCGCTTCTCTAAATGATTACTAGTTTCCCATAGCCGGTCTCTCTCCGCGTTGAGGTCTACATCAGACATAAATGATTAGGTCATTCTCATGACTCATCGAGAGTGATGATGATAGAATCCCTCTTCAAAGACTCAAAATGTTTATCCTTGAGCTGTCACTAAAGGAGGTTGGAGAGAGGGGAACTATAGAGTTCCAGGGTAAGGCAGGAGAAGGCAAACGCGAAACTGCTTAACACATGCAGTCTGGATCAAAGAACCTATTTATCATATCATATAAAATCGAAATCCAAATCATGAAAAATCATATTAGATCTTGAAACGAAATAAGAAAGAGTGTGGGATGAAAGTCCGGGCATTGAAATCAAGGTTTCGTAGTTAGACCGTTGATACCCTGCCTAGCTGAATAACTGACCAACGGCGGAATGGTCAGTTTCCTCGTTCACTTGCGCGGGTCGGCACTTATTTCGTATGTGATGGAACTACAATGCTTGAGAGGTCTAGTGATCGGTTTCAAAAGCAAGATGATGGGTCAAAGAGAGGAATCGAGATAGATGTCTATCTCTGCCTCACCGTAAGGGTTTCAGGTTTCGCTGCCCAGAGACAGTCTAACTTTCTTTGTTCTTCCCCATCCAACAATAAAGAAAAGAGCAAGGAGGGTTCCAAACCTGTGGGGCAACCAGCCAGTAAAGGATAGAGCGTTGGGTCTAGGGTTTTCATTGACCAGCGATCAGAAAGCGGTCAAAGACCGAGCGGGTTGAACAGCACAGAATCGGTTGTGAAAGGACTAAAACAGGAAGCGGTGTTGGTGTGGTCTTACCGGTGCTTTAGTTAGCCTATCCGCTTACCGTTGTTGGATAAATGCTCACCTTTCCGCTATCCGCCTTGTTGTGAGAGGGGGGAGTCACTCTTGCGAGACTGACTATATCCATATGAATTATGTCCCATTCTCTCTTAAATAAAGAAAGCTCGCCCTCGAGCCCTGGGCCGGTCGGCCGGGTCTTTCCCTGTTGTTCTGTTCCCGCCACGAGAAAGACGCGCGGAAGAGGTATGCCCAGCGCGCCGAGGATCCGTTGAGAGTTTGTCTCGGTAGGGAACTGTACGATGTTTTACCCTATTGTATTGAATCAAAAAAGGGTCAGTGCTGCGGCCCCCTATTCTTTGATCCAATATTGACCGGGGACGAGCCCCGACTTCCATAGGTCCTTGGTTTGACCCTCACGAGTCAACTTCCGTACATCTTTCCTTGACTCGAACCGGTTATCCTAGGATTATTCCTCGTCATCACCGATTCCTTATGAGAGTTGGTGATGATAGAGTTGCACAAGAGTGCCAGCCCTCCTGACTTAGCCCTCACTTCCCCCGCTCCAGCCATGCTGGCTGCTGCTATCTCAGCTCGGTCAACTGGCTCTGGACCAATAGATCGGACTGAATGCTTGAACCTCTGCATCTCGAAACTTGGAGACTAGTTCTCAATGATCGATCGATAACTAACTCACTTCTGCCCGAACCCACTTATTTACGCTTTATTCCGATCCCTACGCACTCGCACTGGTTTGGAGAGCTATTGAGACGAATCCGGGCTCATGTTTGGCCCTATATAGGTTGGCGGGGTGGGCTACAAAATCCGCTGAAACGAAAATCCAACTAGTCCCCAGTAATCCGAATGGAGCTTCGTATGGTGCGCAAGGTGCAAAGTCTACTTTCGCACGCAGAATCTACTGAATCCACTGCTTAACCAACTGTGGCTATACGATGCGATGATAAAAACAAACATTCGCTGTTGCTGGACCCAGCCCGTGCTGCCTTAATTGTTTGCTGGTTCAACGGATTTTGATCCGCACCACCCCTGCTCCAGCTATCCTAGCCTCTGCATTGCATCATTTATTGCTGCAGGAGAGAAAGCTTCAGGATAAACACCTGAATCAACGGCTTATAGGACTATGGAATACTGTGCGTCACTGCTATATGTTGTTGCTGATAGCATTGCTGCTTCTTCAGGTGCCTTTGCCCTCGTTGCCTCTCGTACTCACCCTTCCCACTACCGCTGCTTTTGGTGCTGCTAGCTACGCTCGTTCAACCGGCCGGATCTACTGAATCAAGAGAGTCGACTAGATCGAGATCAACAAACATTATGTGCCCTCTAACGATCACAAAATTCATAATCTGTCCTTAATACCAAAAAGAAAAAGGGGTAAGAACTCAAATCTACAACATAATGCCCATACGACTTAGGTCGCTACTTATGCCCGTACGTACTACCCAGGCGGTTATACCTATAACGACTAACTGCCTTTCACGACAGATACAGCTGATCCATGTTAGAGCGAGCGGCAGATCGAACAGATCCTTATTTCTAGTCATAGCCCCCCAACAGTGAGTTGTCGTTGATCCAGTAGTTCCAGTAGCACGACGAGCTATTCCAGGAGCAGCAGTCGGTTCAGCATAAGAAGATGAAGCAGCAGTTAGTTTGAGATCCCTTCTATCTTCATTTGCTCTTCTCTTTGGAGCTTGTTTGTTCAAGCTTATGAGTCCGAGCCGAGAGCAAATAAATGCGCTTAGAATCATTAGTGAGATAGAGTTCATTTACCACAATAGGTATTTGATTACAAATCAAATCAAGAAGACCCGAACTCGGAAAGACCTTAACTCACTTCAACAACTGGCTTAGAGCGATTAGACAGCTTTCCTTGCTTCACAAGAAAAGTCCCTCGTGATGGTAGGACTCCCTCTTCTGGTCATTGAAAAGTATCATGATCGACTTACCTCCCATGCTGGGACATCTTCCAAAGATTTGGATTCCTTTTTTCCCCATTGTAGACCTCATGACCCTCTTCCTTCTATGTCCTCTACCTGAGGAAGAACCTCCGACCCTAGATCCATGCCTAGTTTTATTCCTAGGATCTATACCTCCGTATGTTCTTCCCCTCTTGTCCGTCGATCCCTTACCCAAAGAGAATCCGTTGCTCCTGGAGTTTTGTCCATCTTCACCTTCAGGTTCTCTACCTCGAGAGACCTTCCTTGCTGCTGCCTAGCCATACTTCAGTGAGATCTTTGTATTTCCCCGCGATTTTCGCTATCCGACCTCTTTGCCTAATAAGAGCACCCCGAAAAGCCCAACAATTGATCACTTTTGTCGTCGGAAGAGATCAAACTTTCTCCATTCGTCACCTCAGTGGTAGCTTAGATAAAGAAGGTTTAGTGATATTTAGTATTCAACTAATTGCATAGATCAAATTTTGTATTGTATCTGACGATCGGAAGGCATCTAGCCCATACCATTCTATGGGGTTCGAATCCTCTACTAAATCAGGCTATCAATGTATTAATAAAGCGGAAGACAGATCTTGATTGGATTTTTCCCGCACTCTGGGGATGGGCACTGTTGGAGGATCGCTTCGGTAACGATTAATAAAAGATTTGAAAGATGCGTTTTCATAGCCTACTCTCGTACCCAAAAGCCCATGCAAGGGAATAACCTTCTGACTTTCTTTCCCTCTGAGATAGCGAGAGCCCTTGCACAGATGGCACAGATGTTCTTGCCACTTTTGGTGAGTTGTACTAACTCTGGGAATAGCTTAAGGAAGCTAGTAAGCTGAGGGAGTTCTGTGGTGAAGGACTACGATTTCCACATTAGGTCGGTCTTCAAGTGAGTGAGATGAGGAGTGCAGAGATGGAACTAAAGGGATTCGGCTTAGCCCAAGCCAAGTACCATCCATTTAGCTATCGGACCTTTATCTGCCCTTTATTTACCCTCGCTGCTGGTCTTCCCACTTGCAACTGGTAGTTGGTATAAGACAAGAGCGTCTTAATTCTCCTAGGGTTAGAATAAGCTCTTCCCTTCCTTATGTTAGCAATAAAAGAAGCAGCTAGTTCATCGGCATCTGTTGTCGTTGAATGAATAACCGATGTTATTGCTCTTGTTCTTAGTTCGATTCAGCAGTGATGACGAAAGGCTATCGTATTCTACCCGTCTGCTTAGCGAAATGCTCTTTATAGGTCTTTCGACATAGAAATAGAGTTGGCTGTGATGCCATATAGTGAAGTGAAAAAGGGCAACTAAGCATAGAACTGACTTGACTTCAAGTAGGAACCATCTAATTCCATAAGAAAGGACGTAACCTAAGGGGAATGACGTGATAGGGCACCAGTCTTCTTTAAAGAAAAGGCTAAGGGCAGAGACCTTTTACCTACAGGTTCGCTCGCTAGTTATATGCTTAACATCTGCATCTGAGGTCAGAGGTGCCGCTAAGGTGAATGCTTTACCAAACTCGTGTACAACTCCTTTCATGTGTATTGATTTCTGCTTATTACATGCTTGGTTTCCTAAACGATTTATCCCCAGCACCCCCTGACCAAACAAAAAATAAGAAAGCCAAGGATCTCTATAAAAGCGAGGAAAAGAGTACAGATGTGCAGCAGAGAAGGAAGAAAGACGAATGCTATGAGAGCTCGGACAGAATAAGGTCTAGGGGAGACCGCCCATTTTTCACATGTGAGGGGAAGACTAGTAAAACATTCGAGCTGTAAACTCGCAATATAGACATGAAAAAAAGAAGATATTGAGACGGAATATGAATGAAGGATTGAAGCATCTGACCGGGCTCTGGAAATGAATACCGAAAGAGCTTACCGGATGCACCATCGACCTCAGACAGCTCGACCGGGCGGGGGAAGAACTCAAAAGAAAAAAAACGTAGTGGGTGAGCAAAAAGCAAATACCAATGAAGACCAGACCTGGAATTTGAAACAAGAAAACGTAGTAGCCTAGCCGGGGAGGGAGTTTTCCTGCTCCACCTAAATGTATCAAACAGCAACAGCGTACAACAGAAAGAGCTAATCCGCAGTTCGTCGATATGTCCCTTACTCTTTACTAAACCTAGGCCCACCCACACTTTTGCTCATTCAAAAAGGAAGATGCGCTCTAGGGCTACTCTCTTTACTAAACCAGAATCAAATAAAGATCTTGAGACCACCGCGGTGCGTACATCGTAGATTAGGAGGAATAACCATCAGAAAAAGACTCACCTCCAACTGAAGCGGACAAAGAAGAAAGGGACTCCGTTTTAGCTTCACCCCAATCGAAGACCCGTATAGACGCTCCGACAACTCAACTACTACTGCAGGGCAACCCCCGTCCCCTCTCCTTTCAGTCGGCGGGTAACCTCCTCCTTCTTTAGCTTTGCTACATTCACCTCTTCTTTCACTGAACTATAAGAGTAGCAATCCGCTCTGGAACTCATTCCTTTAGTCCGTGGCACCAGAAGAAATTGCTTAAAAGGCATGCCTAGAATGGCCTTCAGTTAGTAGGAACGATCTGGCATTTCAGAGACTTACCCCAATCAGTACCTTGCTTCTAAACCTCAAAAGAAAAGAGCTTATTTGATCACAGTGGATTCCGTGCCTGAATGTGCTGTCTGTCCCTCAATCCGATTAGGGGCATGCCCTTTTTCCTAGTGACTGACTTTTGAAAGCAGACATCTGTCCATTCAATCAGAATGGAGATTTCTATAAGTATCAACAATTTATTGATATCCCACTTCTCTTCCTGAAAGTGCCACACCGGTTACGCATTCAGTTACATTTCAAAGAACTACTTTATCTTCTTTTGCAACTAATTCAATGAAAGTCCCTAGCGCACCGACGGACGATTAGGCGGTCAATCAATCTATAGCAATAACCCAATAAATAGTCAATAGCATTTCCTATTGATTTGTCTCCCTTATCCCTGCTATGCTGCTTAGGCACATTAGCCCTCAACAATAGGAGAAATGGTCAAACTGTGAGATCTTTAGACTGGGTATGAAAGTTCTTCCTTAGGCTCTCCAGCCCTTTCCTTAGCTGAGCTAAGCACATATTCTCTTTCGCCTTTGCGAGATGTGAGTGCATCGCTTGAAGGAGATGCTTATACTCTATCTTCCCTAGCTAGCATTGAATGATTCGCTGCGGTACATACCGTTGTTCACATAATGAGCCTCAATTCGTACGTATTGTCTTATCAGAGCCAACCAAAGTGGAGGACTCCGTCAGAAATGCACCCGAAGTCTAGTTAAAGGTTCCGTTCCCCTCATATTCATATTTAGAATTCAATCTAAACGACCACGCCGGCCTGCCTTATTCCTTTTAGGATAGGCATCGGGGCTAGAAGATTGTGATACAAAACCACTCAGCGAGGCAGAATCTGCAAACGGTCACATTGTTTTTGTGTTTGTATAGTAATCCAGTTCGGCCTTCGGACGGGATGATGGGTAGAAATCCGCCTGGTTTCGAATGGGAGAGCAAAAGAGGCGAATCTCAATGACCAGACGAATCCGCAGCAAGGGCATCTGCCAATTATCTTACGCCAGTGATTGTAGAAAAAGAGTGAAACGGGCTTAGAGGCTGCTAGAGACCTTTAAACCTCTATTTTACACCTATTAGGTATCAGGTAAAGACTATCAAACCCAAGCTTTTAAAAGCAAGAAAGTGGCAATACGGCGAAAGCTGCCTAGCTTCTTTCTTCACAGACAGCGTAGTGATAAGAAAATGCTAATGCCGTTGACTCAGATCCAAGACGGAAAGTGGTTGATGACGACTTTGAGTAGGAGGACTAATTCATCACAACAGGTTTAATCCCGAGATCCTTCTTCCCTTGAGCGGCTCCTGAGCCCAGCTCGCCTTTTGAGAGACTTCTCACTCCGATTTCGGGCTAGACCATCGAAATCTTCAATTTCTGGCTAAGCCGACATAACATATTCAACCACGGATTAAGTCGACATAACATCCTCACGTTCAGTCAGATTTTTCCAATTGGATTACCTTGCCGGAATTGGATAGAAGTAGGGCTTTATTGGCCTTCGGCTGCGCCTTCTGCTCGAGCTCGCCGTAGGAAACTTTCCGCCGATGCCATTATTAGAGGAGTCACTGGTTTTTCAAAACCTTGCTTCGCTTCGCAGACAAGAGTGTGGACAGTATATTTAATCGCCTCTACTAATGCAAGTGCAGTTCTCGCTGCTCAACTATATAGAGGGGGCTTTTTTTCGTCTCGCCCATGTGTAACAGCAAATGGTGAACAACGAGCACCAAGCTCTTTTGCCTATGCGCTTACGAGGACTCCTTCACTTAATGACATTCCTTCCGGATCAAGTTTTGTATATTCTGATCGGTGCATATTCTGATGATTACTGGTTTCGGAACAAGTCTTCAAACCAGATGCCTTCTGCAGCCGGATGTTCTACCAAAGTCTCAGGCGACACATACGCTCAACGGCTTTCTGGAAGTGAGGGGGATGGCGCATATTCAAACGAGGGGCTTTCCCACACTGATTTACCAACCTCTGGGGCTTACATCCCTTCCTCCCGACCTGCTGTCTTCTGACTCTTCCCCGGCAATGGCTACGAAATCAAGGGATTGGAGCTCTTCGGCTTCCCTTTTCGATGGGTACGAGTGTGAAATCATTGGTTCTACTCGGCCTAAGGCATTCTTCCACTTCGGCAGATACCCATTCTCAAGTAGATCTAAGGCGTTCTAGCCGTCTTTCCGTTCGAATCATTCGTCTTTTTTCAGTCTCCCGTAGGGGAGCCCTTCATTGATAGGCTAGGAAACTCTATTTTAATCCCCTTCCCTTTAGGGGTAACCCATGTAGGGGAGTAGCAGAGTTCTGCAATCTTACGAAAAAGGGTAGTTTTGTGCCCTCTCCTGTTAGTCGTCAATTGACAGCTTAGCGCCCTCTTCCTTCGGTCGAGCCCTTAGCGCCATCAATCCTCTTTCGCTTTCTCCTGATCACAGTGGTAGAGTGAAAAAAGGTCGTATTACGGTCTCCCATGGAATATCCATTTACTACGTGACTTCTGGTATCAAAGCTTTCCTTTCCCTTTCGGTCGAGTTCAGCCATTAAGGAAAGCGTCTGTTGGATATTTGGTTTGAACCGGTTGCCCCACCCCAACTAGTAAGTACTGGTGAGAGGGAAAGAGCGCTCCTGCCCTTTACCCAAACAGTACAAGAATGGCAATCCACACCTATTGGTGTGCTGCTGCCCTCAACCGACCTGATCGTCCCAATCCGGTTGTCTTCACTAAGAACAGATCCACAATCTCTTATCTAATGAATATGAATTTTCTATAGTTTTTTCCTTTGCCTAGCTTCCCATTGCTAGAACTTCCAGCGCTAAGGTGGTTGGTGGGGTAAGGCAAGCAACTCCTCTTTTCGAAGAAGAGTGCCTGCCCGAGCTATCTTAAAGTAAAGCTCTCTAGGTTAGCTATAGGTAAAGTTCTCCCAGAGCCGGAGACACAGGCCGCTACTCCTTCAGAAACCGGGAATCCGTAAGGAAGGATAGGACAGAGAATAAGGACCTAAAGTTGTTCGTCGGATGAGACCGAGAACCGAAAGATGTCTATCAAAGAGCGAGAGGGACTGACTAGACGGCTGTCAACCAGCTCTAAAGGTTGCAAAGACTTTAGAGTGCCCCTGAACGGAAGGAAAGAAAGAGAAATAGAACTCTATCCTAGCTACCGGGGAAGGGAGAGGAGAACAGAGGTAACCATCAAACTATAGAATCTCACCTCAAACAAAGGCCCTCGGAAGAGCCTGAAGTAGAGAAAGCTACAATAAGAGATGCCAAAAGCTTCACCTCGGTAAACCTTTGGAATACAGATCGTCGAGCCGCCGACAACTCCCAGGGTTCACTAAAACATGAGGTACTCTGCGAAAGACTATTGACTGACCTGTCGAGCTGATCCGACACCAAGTGGGCCGCACCCGCACCTCTGAGGACTCAATATGAAAGAGAAAGGTGTTCCTTTAACCCCGAAAGTCGTCCGGTTTCTCACCGGTCGCAGAAACTCTTTTAAGAAAAAGGCTTCCCTAAATTTTCGTGGCATCCGGATCGGGATACGGCCCTGCCCTAGCGACCGCTCCTTACCTTTAGTTCTTTTCTTTACCCAAATGAGGGGGCTATCATTAATTTAATGCGAAAGCAAAGGGCTAAAAGAATGTACCAAACCAAGTGGTTCTGTAGTCGACGTGGGCTGGGAAGTAGCATCTTTGGCTTGGCTATCCCCCACTACTATGGGGGAGAGGTCTTGGATTCGGCATTAGCGGTCAAAGCATTGATTCTAAGCCAGTCCAGTCTATTAGCAAAGAGCGATTCTAAGCCCAAAGGCTAGCGAATCCGACTTACTTACTTCGACTTAAATGCTTTCTTTTTTGAGTTCTTCCCCGGGCAAAGT